TCTGCTCCGAGGTCCTATCTGCCGCCTGAAGTTCGTTGACTCAGTAATGGTTAACATCTGCAGAGATTACATCAGACATCGAAGAGATCAAAGCCCTATTCACAAAATTTTGCAAATCTTCTTGCGATGTGCTAGAAGTACACGTAGGTGTCAAAACGATTGGATCCGGGCGTTACTCCTCATCTTTTCGGTTCATATTATTAGCAACCTTTTCTTGAGAGCCACGCGCTAATACGTGACGATCCGCTATACTAGCTGTTACTGGGGTGAAATCCCGTTCTCTTTCTGACATTGAACGCATCACATTGAAGTAGTCGTCGCCGAGGGGGGCATGCATCACAGCATGTACATTTCTGGAAGAACTGGCAACACGCGAGGTACCAATATGGGCGGGTCCGGCATACATCCAATAAGCTAATTTCGTAACTCCTTTATCCGTATCTCTCTCTATATCTATAGAGATATATACACGTACCCACATCAGTACGAGATGTCGAAATGAATGCTATATCTACATTTTTTTTATTTATCGCCTCCACACAGCAGAAACTTTTGTTGCCACGTTCGGCTTATCATCGCCTCCTACGGAGGCGCTTGCACATAGCAAGCAAATCGGATGAGGAAAACCCGATATTGAAGTTTTTTGGTTCGACGTCCCTTTGTTGCCCGCGTGCAAGACGAGACATAAGACGTATTGACCGACCTGCGAGATCTGGGACAGGAGGATTCGAACCTCCGAGTGACGGAACCAAAACCCGCTGCCTTACCGCTTGGCTACGCCCCAAAAATGGATCGTACTTTGAATATCTCGAGGTTTTACCTCCGTGTCAACCCAACCTACCTGTCTTCTACGAAATCATATCGAAAGTTTAATAGATTATTTTAAGTATTATAAAGGAGGCAATAGACAAGAAATCTTCCACTTTTAATTCATCCCATGAGCAGAATATGAATCTCAAGTTTTTTGTTGAGATTTGGTCGAGTCAGTAACAATGGGGCGTGAAAATACGAATACGAGTGGGACCAGACAATCTAATTTATTTGTCCTATCTGATAAAAGAAAAATCTATAATAGTATATATTTGATTAATCAACCAATACTTGGTGATCATCGCTGTGTAACAGAATCTCGTGTCAAAGGAGAATGGAAATGACAGTCCCATTAAATAGCTATTTTGAAAATTTTCTTCAGTTGAGTGATGTTTCTCTTGCAAAACTGCCAGAAGCTTACGCCATTCTCGATCCGGTGGTAGATGTGATGCCAGTAATACCAGTTCTTTTTTTTCTTCTAGCTTTTGTGTGGCAAGCTGCAGTGAGTTTCCGGTAATGAGCGATTTCTCGAACTGCAGGGCAAAATCACCTATCTTATAAGTTCCTTCAGTTTTGAACCGTTTCTTCTATCCTTTCAAACTTGGGAAATGACGAAATGCCAAAATTACTTTTCCTCTCCGTTGATATGAATTACGGTTTGAATAAACAGACAATCATTCCTTTTCTATAGTTTAAATCTGATAAAAAAGAGATGGGAATATTAACTTTTCCTTGTATTCCATTAAATGAAAAGGTTTTCTAAAAACTTTTTTCCGTAAGTGGAAGATATAGCATAGTTATTAGGAACACACGTCAGTCTGTGGCAATCCCAATTACGATCAAGGAGATTGAGTCATGCTTACCCTCAAATTACTTGTTTATACAGTAGTTACTTCTTTTGTTTCTCTCTTTGTATTCGGATTCTTATCGAATGATCCTGGGCGTAACCCCGGACGTAAAGAATAGGTCACTATCGATATAGACAATCAAAATCAATTTGATAAACTCGTCGAGTTCATCCTCGGGAGAGAGAGGGATTCGAACCCTCGGTACACGTTTTTTGTACGGCGGATTAGCAATCCACTGCTTTAGACCTCTCGGCCACCTCTCCTTCGGGAATTTCCGAGAATAGAGTAGCACGTAATCGATGCGTAGGTCTATATCGAATGCAAATAATCAATCTACCCACTAAAAACATTATTGACGCGCAATAGATCAGAGTCACGCAGTAATGAATTTATTTCTTTCACTTCGTTTTTTTTTTTCTCAATATAAAAGGGCGGGACGGAAAGTATTAATCACTCTTCTCCTTCAAAATTAGATAGGACAAAATTTCTCCACTTCTATTTGCCTCAGCTGAGACAAATAGAGTTACTTGTCTATCAAGACTTGAAGGGATCGAGAGCCTGGCAAGAAGAGAAAGAAATCTTACAGTCGAGGGAGAGACATGTCCAAAATTGTTTACTAAAAACAGTAGTAAGCAACTTCCATACAGAGATATGAGACCGTTGTTTGGCTTCCCATCTCTTTTTCAGTTATGTCTCGTTTTTTAAAACAATTGTTTTATCATTAACCACGTTAATCTCGATTTATGGACATTGTCGGAGGACTACCCAGGTTTCCTACGAAGTGGATATAAGAAATGAGACAATTTTAGTGACATCGCGGGATTTTTTCAGTAATTATCAGTGGAAAGGTGCAATGAATATAGAAATCGTTATACAACTTGCTGTTTTGGCGTCGGTAGCAGTGTCGGGACCATCGGTAATTGCTTTATTAGCAATTAGGAAAGGAAATTTGTAATTTCAACAAACTACGTTCATACCTGAAAATATTCTGTCTTGCAAATTTGCATATTCTAAATGGTCTAAGCGGAGGATAGATAATTTCTCCGTGAAAGACTTTTCTAGTAGTAACTGAACTATCTTGACACAAGCAACTTTTCAAAAGTAAAATCTTTTTGATGCGGGTATGGTTTAGTGGTAAAAGTGTGATTCGTTACATCTTTGGCAACTGGTTTGGTAATTAGTTTGTGAAACTAATTACCAAACCCTAAAAATTTTATTTCCGGATTGCATATTTGAACCCGTCGCTGACATATAATTCTTGCTACTCCGATAGCCACTATTGGCTGTTCAGAGATGCAAAGCAGACTTCCCTTGAAAGTCAGAATTTTTGAAATAATTTTTCAAAAATCTATGGATAGAGATCTAATGCATTCATTTCATCGTCACTAAAATCGGATTAACAATCTGTTTACAATGGTTGTTAAGTGTCTGGTTCCGGTTTGCCGCAACTGACAAACTTTGTAAATTCATATCACAACTTGGTGAAAGATGCTGTCCTAAGGATTCTACCGACTGGAAATAAGGAACGAATTAATTGAAAAAGAATATTAGTTTCGTTGCAACGGCCACAAAAGCCTTCTTTTTCAAAGGGATCACCTAAAAAGTATATCATTTCCTATATGGCATTCATATACAAGATATGAAATGAACTGACGTAGGTGTTAGGAGCAGGACTCCACAAATAATTAATTGGAAGCACCTACAGTAAAATTTGATATACCACAGAATAAAAAACCTGAGTGGAAACCCTGACACGACAAATTGGAATCTCCGCCTTTTCTATATAGTATATTCTATATTTTGTCGAAAACACGGGAATACAAAACCTGCCAGGCAAATCCCCTTTTATTTTGCCATTCTGTTCGATGGAGGAGCCGAATGAAGAGAAACTTTCAAGTTCGGTTCTGAATTAGAGATGTTAAACGGATGAATTGGCATCGACTATAACCCTTAGCCTTCCAAGCTACTGATGCGGGTTCGATTCCCGCTACCCGCTAATTAGATCGGCCGATATGACCGATCTAAATCATTTTTTAATTGCCAATTATTTTGAACTACAATTCTTAAGCTATTGAAATAGCTTGACATAGAGTCTATGTCAATAGTCCGTTGATTGCGACTTCTTTCTGTCCATTCATGAAATAGCTAACCTGGTAACCATTAGGTTCCCGACATCCCCATTGCGTATCTCGAAACAACGTCCATAGTCTAATGGATAGGACAGAGGTCTTCTAAACCTTCAGTATAGGTTCAAATCCTATTGGACGTAAGCTCTGTTCGTTATGACTTAACGTGTTTTTTTTTGGAACATAAAGAGGATAATCACTTTTTTTGAAGCAGAAACGGTTCCGTATACTCCTCAATGGCTTCCTTTGAAAAAGTTTCCCCCTCTTCTGTCAACGTTTTAGTGGAACGAACAATCTCGCCAAATTGCGGTTTATTAGTTATTACATACTCGCGCAGCTGAACCAAAAATCGTTTGACTTGCCCGACCTCTAATATGTCTAAGTATCCGTTGACGCCGGTATAGACAGTTGCTACTTGTTCTTCCACTGGCAACGGAGCCGATTGGGATTGTTTTGGCAATTCACGCAATCTTTGACCCCTTGCTAACTGATTTTGAGTTGCCTTGTCAAGATCAGAAGCAAATTGTGCAAAAGCTTCTAATTCCGCAAATTGAGCCAATTCTAACTTGGGTTTACCGGCCACCTGCTTCATCGCTTTGATTTGGGCTGCGGAGCCTACCCTAGATACTGAAATTCCCACATTAATTGCTGGTCGGATACCAGCATTGAATAGATCTGCGGATAAGAAGATCTGTCCATCAGTAATAGAAATGACATTGGTAGGAATATATGCCGAAACATCTCCGGCTTGAGTCTCAACGATGGGTAAGGCAGTCATACTTCCTTCGCCTAATTGAGCATTTAATTTAGCTGCTCTTTCCAATAGACGGGAATGTAAGTAAAAAACATCTCCCGGATATGCTTCTCGACCAGGTGGTCTCCTCGACAATAAAGACATTTGTCGATAAGCCTGAGCTTGTTTGGATAGATCGTCATAAGTAATCGAAGTATGCTGTTTTCGGTACATGAAATATTCAGCTAAAGCTGCTCCAGTATAGGGAGCGGGATATTGCAAAGTAGCCGGCGAATCGGCAGTTTCTGATACTACTACGCTATATTCCATAGCGCCGCGATCTTCAAACGTATTTACCACTTGAGCCACAGAAGAAGCTTTCTGGCCGATAGCAACATAGACACAAACAACATTTTGACCTCTTTGATTCAAAATGGTATCTGTAGCAACCGCCGTTTTACCCGTCTGTCTGTCTCCAATTATCAGTTCTCTCTGGCCTCGACCTGTGGGAATCATGGAATCAATGGCAATGAGACCTGTTTGCATGGGTTCATATACAGAACGTCTCGAGACAATTCCCGGGGCAGGGGATTCAATAAGTCTAGACTCAGAAGCTAGGACCTGGCCTTTGCCATCAATAGGTTGAGCTAAGGCATTCACCACACGGCCCAAGAAAGATTCACTAACTGGTATTTGGGCAATCTTGCCCGTTGCTTTCACGAAACTTCCCTCTTGTATGGTGAGGCCATCACCCATCAGCACAGCTCCAGCATTATCAGATTCCAGATTCGAGGCAATTCCTGCCGTACCATCCTCAGATTCCACCAACTCACCAGCCATTACTTCGTTGAGACCATAGATGCGAGCAATTCCATCCCCAACTTAAAGTACGGTACCGGTATTAGCAGTTTCCGCTTCTGGGACGTACCCCTCGATCTGCTTGCGTATAATACTACTAATTTCATCAGGCCGAATGTTTGTTACCATTAGCATCTGCTGCATATTATTGAAAAATAAGACCCATGGGATTTAATCGGTTACATCCCCCATACCTCCTAGCAGGCCAATATGATAATCAATCATGCGCAAATGTAATTCATTACCCGAAAGACTATTCAAACTTCCGAGGGATCTGTCAGAAGCGAGGCGAGAAATTTGCTGTCGAACTTGTTCAATTGCTCGTCGCTTCTCGAAGCGAATTGTGGAATTCTTATCATTTTCAAATGTTTTTGAGTCTTCATCTGCCGCATCAGCGAGATCCTGCCTCTCCCTTTCCATTTGTAAAAGACCATTTGCACGAATATCACTAGCCTTTAGTTTTGCTTCTTGTAAACGAATTTTAGCTTTTTCAAGCTTGTCAATTGCTTCTTTGTATCGCTCTTCCGCGTCACGAATAGTCTCGAGGATTGTTCTCTCGCGATTATCTAATAGGTTGATCAATGAAGGTGGATCATATACCTTTGATTTCCAGGGATCTACAATCTCTTCCCAAACCGAACATGGATCTTTCGACCCATTCGGCTTTCCCGCCCAGATCAATTGGACAACAAGTCGAATGCCTCTGAGGCCTGCCACCTTTAACCCCCCTATTCATCTCATTTTACTCTTTCCAGAAGTGACAGTTGGCGGCTATACATCTACGAAAAAAATAGGAGGAATTGGGGGCTCTGCCAAGTAATGATCTTACCGCTAAAGTCACTTTCTCCAACTGATAAATTTCTTGGCACATAGAATATAGGTCATCATTCCATCAATCGGATAAGATCGAGTAACCGATGTTCACTCCAATACCGGTTCTTCGGAGTTTGGCGGAACCAATCTCGGACACGAGTGTTGTATACCGAGTATATATCTCACCCTGCTTCGGGATATTCATTTGCATGGCTGGGGAATATAATCTTACACTACCACATGGATTTGAAACAGTTTTGACCATATCAATAATATTCCCGAATCAATCGATGGAATAGTAAAAATGTCAGTTTCCAGTCGGTTGTACGAAATGCTTCAGTTCTTGCGTAGTATCAGATCCTTCGCAAGTAATTCGTCAGGTTTTTGCATCCTTCTTTTATCCCGGATACATTCGGAAAAATCCGATCGTTTTACCCAGATATGTGACTCGCACACACTCCCTTTCCGAAATGAGTTAAGACACCTAGAACTACAATCAAGTTAATCAAGTTTGTATCCAATATATTCCCATTCAAACCAAAACTTGCAGCTATGGCCCAATAGTTTTGGAAATCACCGATGTTGCCTATACTTCCCATACTTACTACCTTCTCCCTTTCGGCGTTCACATCAATCATATATGATTCCGAATATAACTTGATATAGAATCAATAATTTGATAGATAATTTGTCAAAAAAAATGAGAGAAAAAAAATAGGAGGAAAATAAGTAGTCGCTGAAAAAGAAATTTATTTGTCAGGCTTATCCCTCACCTACCCCCCCTCATTTCCTATAGAAGAGATAAAATGGAATCAAACAAAAGGATTTGCGAATGATAATACCAGAGCTACGACTAACCCATAAATTGTTAAGGCTTCCATAAAAGCTGAACTCGATGATGACATACCTCGGGTCTTACCCTCTGCCTCTGGTTGTCTCGCAATACCCTCTACTGCCTGACCCGCGGCGGTTCCCTGACCGACACCGGGGCCAATAGAAGCAAGGCCCACGGCTAATCCAGCAGCGACGACGGAAGCGGCAGAAATTAAAGGGTTCGTATTAATATCCTCCTACGTTGTGATTTGATTAGTCTCGGCATGGCGAGAACCTTCCTTCGACTATGATTGAAACACGGATTCTTCAGAGACATAATTGAAGTGATGATGAATCAGCTGTCAGTCGTTCCATCTTACTGGAGAGATTGAAAATAGTCAATTGGTAATTCCTTGGAAACGGGGGAGTCCTTGCCCCATTCACCAACTCGCATTTTGTCCCAATTCCAAGCTGTTTGATAGAGACAAGAATGACTCGCGTTTGATGCTTATACACGATTCTTCAAGTAATGATAAAGCATCACTGCGACTCCAAATTTTTTTTGTAGCTATTTTGGTAGACAAAAATAGTGTCAGATCCTGATGCTACTGGTTCCCACATAAACAGGTACCTACTCGCATAATCTAGCAATTTGACTACGTGACACCTCACGAAGTTACTCCTATTGATAAGAATTAGCAAATCTCGACGGAGTCAACTAGTCTGGGTGGAAGTGGGTCCATCCCCCATTCCCTACCTTGCCGGGTAGGTAATGAGGTAGAGACTAAAGGGATAAAAAATCGAGAGAGTCACTACATTACATTGATGTAGCAGAGAGATTTTTTTTTTGCCACTTCAACAGTTTAAAGACTACACCCCGGCAAGCAGTTCAGACGTATCAGTGGATAATCTCTCGTTGAGGAATAGAAAATTCGACTAGTGGTGACCCTCCATGGATTCCCCGGTATAGGCTGCCGCCAAGGTTGCAAAAATCAAAGCTTGAATCGCACTTGTGAAAAGTCCCGACGGTATCATAGGAACGGGAACGATTGAAGGTACTGAGGAAACAAGAACAGCTACTACTGATTCATCCGCTAATATATTTCCGAACAGACGAAAACTGAGCGATAAGGGTTTAGTAAAATCCTCCAAAGTATTTATAGGCGGCAAGACAGGAGTCGGCTGTATATACTTGTTGGAATAGCTAAGACCTCTTTTTTGTAAACCCGCGTAGAAATATGCTACTGATGTAAGCAAGGCCGATGCAACGGTGGTATTTATGTCATTTGTAGGTGCGGCTAACTCTCCATGTGGTGATTGAACGATTCGCCATGGGAATAAAGCACCTGACCAGTTCGGAACAAAAATAGATAAAAACATAGTTCCAATAGAAGGGACCCACGGGCGATATTCCTCCTCCCCCATTTGATTTCTGGTTAAATCCCTGATGAATTCAAGGACATACTCAATAAAATTCTGATTGCCGGTTGGTATGGTTCGCAAGTCGCGAGTAGCAATAATGGATATGCATAACGAAATAGCAATTACTACCCAAGAAGTTAGAAGAACTTGCGCGTGAACTCGAAAATTTCCCACTTCCCAGTAGTGGTGTTGGCCCACCTCCACGCCTGACACCTGATACGATTCCTCAAATTTGTTAACCACTAGGTGTTCGATATACGTATTACCTCCTTCCCAAAAATCGGTCGAATTGGGAATATATCTCATTATAAAAATATTGATTATCAACCGAATGGCTGGGAACTACGAACGAGTCGTATAATATTCCCATTTTTTCCTTTTTGGAATAGGTAATTGACCGATTGGGCACTCAGAGGTGATTATTTACCGATTCACCATTTATTCATTCAGAAATTTTTAAATCGGAACGACCTGCACGAATAGCTAATGCCAGTTTGTCCAATACCCATCGGATAGAGGAACGGGCATCGTCATTACCGGGAATCGGAATGTCTGTGACATCTGGGTCACAATCCGTATCGACGACACAAATTGTTGGGATACCCGAAGTGGTACATTCTTGAGGAGCAGTTAATTGTTCATGCTGATCGGTGATTATTGCAACATCAGGCAAATCTGACATATATTGAATGCCACTCAAGTTTTTTTTTAATCTAAGTGATTGTCTCCTCAAAATTGCTGCTTCTTTTTTTGGAAGTCGGTCAAACTCTCCTGCATCCTCGCCATTTTGTAGAAGTTGGAATCTCCGGAGACGTATTTCAGTTGTGGACCAATTTGTTGACATACCTCCTAGCCACTTTTCATTAACATAATGGCATCGAGATGTCTTTGCAGCTGCTGTAATTAGATCGGATACTTGATATCTTGTACCTACCGACAAAGATTCTTTTCCCTCCGCGGCTGCATCAAAGACAAAATTGCAAGCTTCGTACAAAGGACGAGCTGTCTGAGTCGGATCGATGATATGAACACCTCTTCGTTCTGTAAATATATATGGTGACATCTTTGGATTCCATTTATAAGTTTGGTGGCCAAAATGAACTCCCGATCTCATCATACCTTCCGGGTCGATATCCCAATTTTTTTGTTGCGTACTTTCCCCCAGGTATAAAAAACTTTGAATTGATTCTATTCTAGTCAGAATTATAGTATCGTCACAACCTGCCCCGAAGTCACTGGGAACATATGAAAAGAACTAAAAATTATCAGTTTAGTTTTTGATATTCGGTTACACAAAATGATTAGGAATTTCATCTAGACCCCGAACTGTAATTTGATCTCCTCCGAATCAAGGGTTCATACCGAAAGCTTGGATCCATCCCATGATTGGAGAAGATGCTCCCATCCACCTCGAAGACACTGCTGTTTATTGCAACGACAAGAAGCTCCCGCTGTTTCTCCACATTTTTTTTATGGAAAATTTCTTGGCTTCCAGTTCCAATGGGGACAATGTCTCCAAGAATGACATTTTCTTTCAATCCCTTTGGCCAGTCGGTCCGACCCCTCGAAGCAGCTCTAGCCGGTACTCGAGTAGTCTCTTGAAAACTTGCCTCCGAAAGAAAACTAGTAGTATTAAGGGACGCTTTTGTCATCCCCAATATAGTTGGTTCGTACGAAACGGATTTCTTCAACGAACGGTTCATTCGTTGCGCCTGTGACGATCCGATAAGCTCCCCGGGCAGAAAGACGTCGGTTACTCCACTCTCCGATGATATAACTTTCGATGTTAATTGCCGAAGGATAATTTCTATGTGTTTATCAACTACTTGTACCCCTTGAGATTCATGAACCCCTCGAATTTGATCTATTAGAACTAATTGGCGATGTTTCATGCTTGCTCCAGCACTTAAGAAGTGACTCCGAAAATTACCAATTAATTCGACAATACCCTCACTCCATTTTTCAAAAACATCTACAACTCTTGTTGGGACAGAACCGATTGAGCGGGATTCCAACGACTGTTCCACCTTCGGCAAACCTTGGATAATATCTCCGGGCTTCGACCTATCGTATGGTAATGTCATTAACGTATCCCCTTCTCTGATGATACTCCCACTACTCTTATGAATAATTGCCCCTTGGTTAATTAGATAAGGTTTACCCATTCTGAGAAGAAAGTGTTTTTCATCAAGGGTTACAATTTGACCTGATTTGAGACAGATCTTTTCACCAAAGAAATGTCGATTCTCACCAATCAATAGGCCGAGTTTGAGTTTGACTGATCCGGTGTCGTTCCGAACAGATGTATCCGATAGCAAGGAAATTGAACGATATTTGGCAATTCGTTCGGTTTCATCAATTGAATACCAATTTTCATGTTTCGAAGTATCTGTCGAGTAGTTGACGGATTGACCGGATCCGATAATAACCGGATCATAATCCACATAATAATGATAAAGACAAGTGGGTAGGCCCAGGAAATTGCCTGACAAGCCTAAATTCCCACTTTTTTTCGAACCAAGAGCTGAGGCAAAAATCCCGTCGTTTGACGGTTTTTCCTCAAAGCCCAAAGAGTTATTATCCCCGTGGCGATTCCCTCGCAAATCCCCTCCCGAAATTCTCCTAATACAGGCCTGAAAGTTGAATTCTTTGTCCAAAATACAATCCTTAATTGTTTTGTCATGTTTCATATCGGTGCACAAGATATTACGGAAAGAATTAGGCGGTGACAATGTGAGAAAAGATGTACTTCGCTCAGATATTAGATGAATCGTGCTTTGATTTTTAACAACTAGGTCGTTATGACTGGATTGATCAAGACAGATTGGGACTGGATTCTCAAAAAGCGCTGGTTGCTCGAGGAGTCGGCCACTTCCTGATACAGTGAACGAGTCAGATGGGACACGTGACAAACCGACTTTCAAAAACGTGTTGAAAGAGTCATATATCACTACATTAACGAAAAACGCATGAGTCCACCCTTGGGAGAGTAGGGGCTGAGATAATTTTTTTCTATTATCGACTACTAAACAAGTCTGAAAAAATTGGATACCTGTTTTTTCATTACTAAAGTCCACATAATCATTATTCCTACATAAAAGAGTGGGTTTAATACTTGCACATTCTGATGATTCAAACGTTTTGCTGAAATAACCTTTTTGCACGAATAAATAATCAGATCTGTTATAGTTTATAACTGGTCGTATCAATACGGAAAATTTTTCTCCTTTTGATGGAACCAACCGGGGACATACCCAATCTTCAAATGTTAAGCCGTCAAAGATACTACTTCCTGGTGGAATGATAATATCTCTTTCTTTAGGTATGTTAGTTAACGTCCCCAAGTTTTTTGGGCAATAAGCATATCCTGGTAAAATTCTTATCTCGGTACTGCCCCCTATCTTTCTAATTTGAGCCGATCCGGATGCTTGACTAATAATACTAGGGGTCAGTTGCGTACCCCCTCCAACAAAGCTACGATCGATAATATATATAGATGAGGGAAATTCATTAGTGACATATCGCTCCTCCGGAATCAAAAGAAAATTAACCCTCTTGGTGACTTCAGTATTTCGTGATTGGAGAGAAGAGACTTGTGACGGGTTGTCACTAAGTATGTATGTTACTTGATCAATTGGCTCGACTCGTATTGTGCCGCATTTTTTAATTCCCGAAGTATCGGCTCAATACTCGTAATTCTCGGAAAGAGCAAAAATCCCTTTTTTGTTCGAGCTTGTAAGGGGTGGGCCATCATATTCTCTTATGTCTTTCGTCGACAAAAGGGATACGTTTTGTCCCCTGCCAGAGAAGTCCATTACGAAATCAGCAAGGAGATAATTAGTTATCAGGGAATTAAACTGACTTAAGAAACAATTCAGAATAGTTCCAATTCCTTGCCGACACACATATCTGCTACATATTTTCAGACCCAGATCATCGATAAATTGCTCATTCCTTTGGAAGTGGTTGTATTTATTCACCTCGAAATAGCACTTTTCACTGATCCTATCTTGGTCTTGGCAAAAAAAGCAAATTTCGTCATAGTATTTTGAAGTTCCTGAAAGAATCCATATGTGACCCGTATCGCGTGCAACATGAGTTGTATCATTCATGCGCTTTTGGGAATGACATATGAACCTGCTCCGATGAGTCTCTCCTTCTAAATTTGGATAAATAGATTTTTGAATACGTTCTTTTGAGGGGAACTCCTTCGTTCAAACTTCCGCAATAATTTGTTGTGAATCGACATACTGGTTATTTCGAATCATAACCAAACTTCGTGCCGGGATGGCAATACTTTTTATGTCACCCGAACCTTTGATGAGAAGAGTTAATTCGTTTCGACAAACCCAGGCGGGATGTCCATGTCGTGTACGTGTTGGATACACTGACTCCTCGTCGAGGTTGACGATTCCGTTGAATGGAATTCGTACGTATTCCGCGATATCACCCGTAGAAACTCCCCCCGTGTGAAAAGTTCGTAATGTTAATTGAGTCCCCGGTTCTCCGATCGATTGACCTGCGACGATACCTACAGCTTCTCCCAGTTCTACTAAGTCACGGTGAGCTAAGCTCCAACCATAACACAACTGACAAATCCAAGAAATAGTTCTGCATGTCGAAGGAGATCTTATATAGATTGGTTGTATTGCGTTCACCAAATTACCGGCGAGTCTATCGCCGATATCTTGATTGCGTGCAGCCACACACCTTTCGTTCAAATAGGCATTATCTGCCAACACGCGTCCGATTGGTCTTTGTTACGATACCGTTCATATAGATTCTCTTCGTCCTTCAACTATATTTAGAGCAATACCTTCGATAGTTCCACAGTCTTTTTTTTGCACGACGATATGTTGAACCACTTCGACAGGTCTGCGCGTGGGATATCCAGCATCAGATGTTCGTACCGCGGTGTCCACAACTCCTTTGCGAGCTCCGTAACAAGAAATAACATATTCCGTCAGGGATAAACCCTCGCATAGATTTCTCCGAATGGGTAAATCAATTACTTGTCCCCGCGGGTCAGACATTAGTCCCCTCATGCCAGGTAATTGATGAACTTGAGATATATTCCCTCGTGCTCCCGAAAAAGACATCATATGAACTGGGTTGAGAGGATCAATCATTCGGAAACTGGGATTCATTTCTCGTTTTAAGCACTCGCTCGTGGCATACCAAGCTTCAATTGATTGACGCAATTTTTCGACGGCGTGCAAACTGCCATAAAGGTGGTATTGATCCGGAATATAACCTTGTCTTTCGGCATCTTGTACAAGCCACCCCTTCGAAGGTACTGTCGAAAGATCGTCAATCCCTAATGAAACAGATGCTTTTGTAGCCTGCTGAAAACCCAAAATTTTTAATTGATCTAAGATATTTGTTGCATACGCAATTCCGAAATGAGCAGTTAGCTTGCCGATGGGTTGTCTCACCGCAGTTCTATCCATCGTCTTGTTATAGAAGGGTGATTCAGCTTGATCTGCCGTTGCAAAAACCTCAACTTCGTTTCATGAATATGACTAGTCGACTGGTTCGACCCTTTTACTACAAGCATCATAAACTCATCCAATTTTCGCTATCAATTTAGTTGTTGCTTCGACCTTAACCATTACGACCTCGGAGAGATTCTGAAATACCCTGTATTGCCTCTCTTAGCTGCTGGTTGGACAAGATGCGACCGGCTGTCGTAAGGATATGAGTGCTGAGCTTGCTACCCCCCCTGCACTTCCTCATGTGGTAATCGCCATAGAAGTGAAATGAGGTTCCTGAAGATTCATATTGGGATTCGACAGGAAATTCACGAGTCTTTGAACCAATCAAATATGGCTTAGTATTCCACCGAAGCCACAGAGAACTTCGAGAGTCAATTTGTCCCAGTTGTTTGGCCCTGAGAACGTCGCTGCGACTTGCAAAATATAGTATTTTGAAATGGGAATGACAATCTCCGGCAGATGGATATTTGTTTTCATAAATTCCTTTTCTATTACCAATAGTTAGTGCATGAATACCAAGAAGCATATCTTGGGTTGGTACAGGGACTGGATCCCCCGTAGCGGGAGATAGGAGATTAGTGTGCGAAGACATTGGAGGACGAGCCTCAATCTGAGCTTCTAAAGAAAGAGGTACATGGACAGCCATTTGATCTCCGTCGGAATCTGCATTGAACCCCCCACAAACCAATGGATGTAAGCAAATTGCTCGCCCCTGCATCAAAATAGGTTGGAACGCTTGAATACCTGATCTATGTAACGTAGGTGCTCGATTCAGCAATATGGGATGACCTCGCATGACTTCCCGAAGAACTTTCCAAATAATAGGTTCTTTTCTACGAATCATGTTTCTAGCAGCTCGCAAGTTGCGAGCGAGATGTCGCCCAATTGGATCACGAATCACAAATGCTTGAAAAAGTTCTATCGACGATTCTCTAGGTAATCCACATTGGTGTAATAAAAGCGATGGACCCACGACGATGACGAAACGACCTGGATAATCGACCCGCTTCCCAAGCAGATTCCCGCGAAATCGCCCCTCTTTTCCTTCAATCACTTCCGAGAAAGACTTGTAGGGTCTGTTACTGACACCTCTCATAGGTTGTCCACGTATGCTGTTATCGATAAGGGCATCTACAGCCTCCTGGACAAGTCTCTTTTGACATACTATAAGCCCCTCGGGGGTGAATTCACTTCCGGATAAGGATTCAATAAGGGTATTGTTTCGATAAATTATCTTTCTATAAGGCTCATTCAGATCAGAAGTTATTGATTCGCCTTCGTATGGTTCAACAATTGGTCTCAGTTCGGGCGGAAGCACCGGCAGAAAATCCGGAACCATCCATTCCGGTTTTATACCCGCTTGCAATAAATCCTTGGCTAATTTCATCCGTCTGACTAAAAGATTCTTCCTTCTTTGAGTCGCGCAATCCTCCGATTCATTTTCGGTGGATCCTTGTTTTATTAGTACTTGCCACTCTGAATACGCGTAATCCAACAGATTTTGTGAATTCAAACTAGCCAATTGTTTTTTTATGGCATCCCCGCCAGTAGCTACTTCCCGTCTTTGGAGAATATTGAAGTTCCGAGTAGAAAAATATATGGGAAGAATATTTTCCCAAGGATAATCCCCGCGACTGGACAAACCTCGCAACCGTGACAAAGTAGGTTTTTCACCCGTAGGCCTAGCAAGATAGAGATTGGGATGGGTCGAACGAGTCCCCCCCTAGGAGTCGGACATGAAAGTTTCCCTTCATCCGGCTCGAATAACTTATTGATTCTGAGTTGGAATGGCGCCAAAGAATGAAAACTTTTTTTTTTCGCTCGAAATCAAGTAGTTGCCCACCATTCGAGTCACTGACAAATTTAATGAATTTTATTCCCGAATAGTCTCACTTTTCTTACCTTTAGTGGTTCGACAGAAATATTCGTTTCTTTCAGTCGATAGTCAAAAAGCAGAATAATTTTCTCGTCCCTAATCCAATTATTTATCTTCCTCAGGTTTTTACTCTGCCCCGACGGTTGCCGCAATATCTGAGACGAAACGTATTTGCGACGAATAAGGTTTCGTAACCATATATAGATATATATCTATTTTTTTTTTCTTTTTCTTTCCCTTGGAGGTACCGGTTTGGGAATGCTCCGACGAGAAATAGGTGGATTTATCTTCCGCTCAGTATTTACAAGGGGCGGTATCACCAATATAACAACGAGAAAAAAAAAATTATGACGAGGACTAGTCATTGATTTGATATAACATAAAGATTAACCCTAGGGAGAAACTTCCCTTCTTTCTGTTTGATCTTACCTAATTCTTTAGGTAGATGTAGATTTATCTATCCCTCTTTCCAGATATTGAAAATCCTTACCGGATGAGAGTTTCACATCTATAGATTTCGTATTTATATGTTTTGTACCGAGCTGCATGATACCTTTTCTAAGTGAGAGGTAGACATGTCGAGATTTGGAACGTTCCATTTTTACATGGAATGACGGATCAGAATCTGTAATAATCGGATTATATAGCCGAGTCACACGTCGCAATATACCAGGCTTTCTGATTCCTTAAGAGGTTGAGCTAGTAGATTTGCAATGTAACTGGGGATTCTTTTTAGGAACCATACGTGAGTTACTGGACATGCCAATTCGACGTATCCCATTCGGTATCTTCGGACTCGAGAATCAGTGAATTCAACTTCGCAGTGTTCACAAAAATCGGGATATTCCTCCTTGTTATCTACAGACCGGTAGTTTCCGCAGGCGCACACTCCACTTCTGGTGGGACCAGATATTCTTTCGCGAAACGAACCATCTCTTTCCGGCTTATGGGTCTTGTAATGTAACGTATAGGGTCAATCAACTCGTCCAACGATTGCTCCATTGGGTAATTTTCTCTCGGCCCAACTACGAATTTGTTCCGGGGAAGCAATTTCGATACGAAGTTGTTGATAACCATTTTGGTGAACCGTAGGATAGGAGTTTCCGATTTTTGCTTCGTTATCAAATCTCCCTACTCTTTCTCCCCGAATCTTCCTCAGATACCGATTTATAATCCGAATTTGAACCCATGGATCGCGATTCCCGGACTAGCAGTCGAGACGATTCCGGAACGGTGTCTGGCTTAGGCACGGGCTTTCCAGTCGTGATAGAACCAAGTACTCGGTAACGAGCTTGAATATGATCGGATTTGGTGGTAAACATTTCCTGCAGCGTATAGGATACACCAAAACCTTCTGGGGCCCGAACTTCCGTCTCTCCCACTCATTGTCCCCCCCGTCTAGATCTTCCCTTAAGAGGTTGTTACGTAACAAGTGCGTGAGGTCCACCGGATCGTGCATGGATTTTATCATCGACCTGATGAATCAATTTCATTATATAGGCCTTTCCAATTGTAACTGGTTGCTCGAAGGAATCACCCGTCCTGCCATCAATCAACCGATTTTTTCCGGGATGTTCCGGTTCGGACAGCCATGGATTATGCGTATTCGTACTTGCCTTACAAAGTTCTGAAAAGACTAATTTTCTAGTGGCTTCCCGTTCATATCCTTCGTCGAAAGGCGTTACTCTATAGTGTATATTCGAGAATCCCCCTGCCATACCAGGTAAACATTCAAAAATCTGTCCTACATTCATTCGTGAAGGTACTCCCAATGGACTTAATGTCATATCAACCGGTGTACCATTCTGCATGTAAGGCATGTCCTGCCTAGGTAGTATTTTTGCCACAATCCCTTTATTGCCATGTCTGCCAGCTATTTTATCACCCACTTGTGTTTTACGCCTTTGCAGAATATAGATATGAATAATTTCCGAATCGCTCAGAATATCATCGTCGGGATAAACCCATCTTACGTCGGTGACCCGACCCCCCCCCCCGGTAGGAACTTTCAAACAGCTTTCCCGCGCGTTCGCTAATCGGATACCGAAAATAGCTTGTGGTGATTTTCCCTCTGGAGCACGTGACGGAAATTCCCCCTCTTGTGGTGTCGATTTACCGACTGGCACATCTCCCGCCTCTACCCAGGATCCCGATTTCACAAGACCATTATTGTCCAAATGACGAAGTGCGTAACTGTCCAATTGGGGTATTTCTCTAGTAACTCTTTCAATACCTTGATTTGTTGCGCGAATCTCCACCTCGTATCTTCCGATATGAAGAGATGTGCAGATATCCTCATATACGAGACGTTCACTAATTAATGCTGCATCTTCGTAATTGTATCCCTCCCACGGCGTATAAGCCACTGATATGTTTCTGCCCGAAGCTGATTCTCCTCCAACAGTTGCTGATCCATCCGCTATTACGTCTCCGCACCTTGAAAGTTCTCCCTGAACAACTATAGATCTCTGATTTATGCAAGTATTGCCATTGGACCGTTCATATATTTTTAATCGGGTACTGGTAACCTCCTCTCCATTGCTAGAAGAGAGTGAGATCTGACTACCATCGACATATTGGACTCATCCTTCTCGTTCGGATACCGCTACGCTTCCTGAATCCGACGCCACCTGACCTTCGAATCCAGTTCCTACGATGCGGCGTTCAAGCCTAGAGAGCGGAACTGCTTGACGTTGCATGGTAGAACCCATCAAAGCACGGTTTGCATCATTATGTTCAATGAAAGGAATGAGAGAGGCTCCAATCGAAAAATTTTGTAATGGATGGATGCTACGGAAGCCTACTTGTTCCCACATGACCGTTAAAAACTCCTGTCGGTAGCGAACTGGTATGAGTTCCTTTCCCCGAGTTCTCCATTCCGATATCAATAAATTTCCTGTTGCTACTTGGTAGAAGTCATCTCCACCAGAAGGTAAATCAACTATCCGTTTCCTCATATCGAAACTGGACATTTCAAGCAATGGGTTCTGTAAACACCCAGATTTGTTAGCTTCTGCAAAAATGGCTAATGACGAGATGGGTCCGGCGTTCATACCTTCGGATGTTTCGATTGGGCAGATACGCCCGTAGTGACTGAAGTGAATATCTCGGGTCTGAAAATTAGCAGTTCGCCGCGTCAATCCCCCAGGGCCTAAAGCACTTAATCTTCGTTTATGAACCATTTCTGCTAAAGGGTTGGTTTGATCCGGGAATTGCGACAGAGGGTGCGAACCAAAAAATTCCTTTGAAGTTGTTATTAATGGGACGGATGTTACTAACCCCCTGGGAGTTGGTAGACGCTTGCGCCTGACGGCTTTCTGAATATTTTGACGAATTGAATTCTCTAAACGATTTGGGGCTAATCCTGACTGTTCTTGTGAAAGATCTGCTATAGACCGAACATGCCTATTCTTCGAATGGTCCAGATCATCGAGGTTGCCCATCCCGTAACTAACTTCAATCAAATAGTCTGCAGCCGCTAAAACATCTTGAGGTAATGAAAAGTGTTCCGTCTCAGGCACATCAAGATTAAGTTTGGTGTTCGGATTCTGCCTGCCGATTCGTCCCAATTCGCACCTCGATTGAAAAAATCTCTTCTATAATTCCTTGGATATAGATTCTGAAAAGACAGAGTCGGCATCTGCATCAGGATATAGATGTTTGTAAAGCTCTGCCGGAGCATCCTCGGGCAACTTGGCAATCTCTTTCTGCTTTTCCAATAGATTAGCAAAAATCTTGGGATACCGGGCATTTTGTAAAATATCTTCTTCATTAAGTCCCATAGCTAGTAGCATAATTGAAATGGATACTTTTCTTTTTTTACCGATACGGATCCGTAATACATCTTTTTTGTCTCTTTCTGGTTTGAGTCTTCCCCCCCAATCCGATATTGTGGTACTGGTATATGTGGAACCCCCTCTATGATCCGATTCGCGATTGTGATAAATACCAGGACTCCTCAATATTTGATTGATTAGTACTCTAGCAATTCCGTTAATTACAAAAGTTCCATGGGGATTCATCCAAGGCATAGATCCCAGACGTACAGTCTCTTCATGCATCAATTTGTTTTTCTTCCAGGTCAATTAAGCTGGTACGTATGAATCAGATGAATATGTAATGCATTAATGCACGGCGTCGCTCTCCTCGCCTAGGGGCCTTGACCATTAGTATTGCTCACTAATTGACCAGGATTCGACTTCCTTATCTGTATCTTCAATTTCTGGAAAATTACTAGGTTCTTCAAACAAATCTTCGTGAACAAAGCGGTGGAATCCTCCAATTTGAATTTTTCCTAATTCTGGCAGTACAGACATGTTTTCACCTCTTTCCGGTTATGTTCCATCAGTATTGGTTACTTATGCGGACGAAATTTCTTTTTTGTGATATTTAATTATTCTATAATTGTTTACTTCCATTCTTCTAACTCTTAGACGGATTCATCTTATCATCTTCTTATGTCACAATTTAGAAGAGGTAGTTGTTTCATAAAAATTCGAGAGTTTTGTACAATCTCTCCTCCTTTTCGTTCTTGAGAGGCATTCGATGATGGAATAATCGAATAAATAAAATATTAAATTGAACCTATTATATCAATAATTTAATTTGTTGGGAAGGAATAGGCAAAATCCAGGGGATGAAAAACATCAGGAAGAGGGGTTTCCGGCATCGACGGTCTGAATGATAGGTATGCCAAAAAGGTTTGAAGTTTAAGACAATTCATTTTTTGTAAATTGGAATTTGTTGTGCAAATTGGGTTGATGACAAGTGAAAAACAAAATTCATTTGTTGCTTCTAATGGATGCACGATCGACACGGAATTGAACCTCCATACAGACACGGGAGATACCAAAAGGTAGAAATTCTCACAAGCTGATTCTTTCTGGACATTACAACGCGGATGGGTGGAAAGGCTGGTAGTCCCATTGCTTCATTTACTTAGGTAATTACCCCTAATTATGCACTAACTAATAGTAATAAAAAAATTTTCTAGGATGCATCATAATGATAGAGTTTATTTATCATAATGTGGATTCTGGTTCGATAAGCTTCACCAGGAAGCTAAATCAAATGCAATAGACTTGGACTAGATATTCACATGATTTTGGAACAGATGATACCAAATTGGGGACGGTAAAGAATACTGAACCGTTTCATTTACTTGATTTTGTTCCATTATGCGGATGGGGAACCCCGGCCAAGTCCAGTCGCTACCCCGCAAAGCAGGCAGGAATAAATACGTGGGCTGCTTGCTGCCCGTCTCTGACGCTGTAGGTTGCCATATTGCATCGCTCTTACAACGTAAAAAAAAAAGTCTTGATGGGTGATGTGAACGACTGATAGGAAGTATTGAGTCGGTTTAACCAAACGATTTTTGGTTTTTCAGACGTGGTAGATTTCTACTATTTTATTTTTTAAAAATTTAAATTTTAGAAAAACAATAAAAACGAAGCATCGTTCGGTACACGATTCACGACACGACGCATTTTTGAGGCATATCAGAATTTGGGTTCTTCAAAACCCCCATAAATTCTATTTATTTCGACATTCACACCACCGAGATATATGAATCGTTGGATTTCCGCGTACAAATACGAAAATTGAAATTTATTTCTTCGTTTTTTTTTTTTAGAATGATTTTGATTGCAGACGTTATCCTTCTATCTAGCGCACTTCAGAAATGAAAGATCGGGTGAAGTATTTTTTGACCAACATCAGGTTGAAATGAAACACGTATAAAAAAAAGCCGACTGACTTGCAAATATTCCCTTTACAAACTATAATTGCAATTACGCTTCTTACCTTGTTTCAATCAATCCCTATTTATTTGGGTGGCGGCTGTCCATTCAATGTATAAATTTCGACGAGATAGAGGAAGGGCGACATAGTCAAATGGTAAGACAAAGGATTGCAAATCCTTCACTTCCCGGTTCGAATCCGGGTGTCGCCTATCTTATACCACACAATATATGTGGGATTGACTTCTGCACATGGCCAAGTCGGACACGAGAGATGCTCCATAGATTCTTTCATGGCCTGTCACGCTGGAGATCCCTAGGCCCGCGGATAGACAATCCCTATTCTAGTATATTGCGAAGCAAGGAGGGGATGCAAACTGAAGGTTTCTACAAATATTCTTCAGCACTATAATAAAAACGAAAGGTAGATATCTTCGGTATTGATCCTTGCTGAAATCACTTGATTAGGTACAATCCAATTGCCGAACCCGACTCGACCCTAAGCAACACAATTTAGATTTGGCAAAGAATATAAATCATCTGGTAGATGCACCTATTCAATTTATATCTCTATCAATACCAATTTCCTGACACGGAAAAAGTTGTGTACACCACGTATATGGGCTATAAATAAATAGATTTATTTATATCTTTCCAAATAGAGTCAGAGGAATGGGAGTTGGAAAAACGGATTTAATTAGCATAACCTGGGCTGCTTCGATGGTAACTTTCACATTTTCTTCATCACCCGTGGTTTGGGGAAGAAGCGGCTTATAGGTAATTATTTAATTCATAGATTATGGAATCTGGCTCGTCATGCCGACGAGCCAAGTCCACCCTATTCTACTATTTATTAAATTCGCTTTTTCTTCAGAACATTCTTCGGAACATATCGAGGTTGTAACAATCAATGAAGAACTTGTATTGGGATGGGGCAAAAACTTATGAGTCGATTCGCTCGGACCCCATCCTTCCGGCAACAGCTACTTGGATCGTTCCATTTTGTACTGTCCCTTACAAAATTCGTGCCAGGGAATTGCTACTCCTTCGAACATATCAATCTATCAAAAAATTTTGCTGTGCTTCAATTTAAAATATTAAATCAGTAGATACACTAATCGTAGCTTGCTCCATCGTTTGCCGAGGTTCCCCATTTTCTTGGGGATTCCCAAATTAATTATTTAATTGCTTTGCGCAGCTGTTCGTATATAAAGAATAAGTGAAAAAGCCGTAGGAATTAGTATAAATAATGCGGTGGCCAAAAATGCGAGGATATTGACTTCCATATCAGTAGTTTTACCCAGTCGCGAAAAATGTTGAGTTAAATAGGAAAAACTCGTAGACTCCATCAAAAAGTTCGATTTTTGGGGTGAAGCCGGCTCCTGGATACTGACTACCTAGTATATCACGAAGACGAATTTGGGAACACCTGGTTCTTGCGGATGGAAACTCACCTCACTGATATCCTCACTTGTGGAAAAAGGGATCTCATTTCCTCTCCGATAATGGAGGGGATAATAAAAATAGAAGAAATTTTTGATTTGCAAATTGAACTTGTAGCAGTGAAGCAAGCAACAGTGAAAAAAAAAAACTGACGAAGAATTCGTAAATTAACGCTTCAAATTTTTCGGATTACATATTACAAGTAATGAAAGATAGGGCGTTGACTGCAAAATTCCAATGCATTTAAAATGCAATTAAATTGCAGTGGGATTGTAGTTCAATTGGTCAGAGCACCGCCCTGTCACGGCGGAAGTTGCGGGTTCGAGACCCGTCAATCCCGTTTGTTGCGCATGGCTGCTTCGGGATCATTTTATGCATATACTTTTGGGTCGAGCTGGATTCGAACCAGCGTAGGCATCGCCAGCGGATTTACAATCCGTCCCCATTAGCCACTCGAGCATCGACCCGGGCGAGGTTACAAATCCCGCTGAAATTGGTATGGCGGCCAATAGATTTCAACCAAGTTTTGATCAGATCTGGATTTAATGCACCTTTTGTTCCTCTTTTAATCTTAATAGATATTGGGATTCCAGATCGGGATGATCTGTCCCTCCCCTGCTCCACTTCCCTTTGCCTTTTTTGCGTAAGACAACATCTGCTTCTACGGATCGGATACCCCCAGGGGAAGTCGAATCCCCGTCGCCTCCTTGAAAGAGAGGTGTCCTAGGCCTCTAGACGATGGGGGCCTAATTAGTCTCTCTTAGCATAGAGAAATTCATCAGTGTTTGTCAATGCAACTGTGTCGGACTAGGTATGCTATTGCTTGCCTATTACAAACCTGCTGCACGATAGGAACGTCCGAGACGGCGGGTAGCGGGGATCGAACCCGCGTCTTCTCCTTGGCAAAGAGATGTTTTACCATTCGACTATACCCGCGGTGCTGCATCGTCCCAATACTATTATATTGGGGAGTTCCCCCCTAATTCAGATATCAATTACATCGGAAATGTCTCTATCTATTCGATAAAGAAATTCATATAATAAAATTGTAGCTGCGATCCCTCTCCCTATATTCATGATCACATCGCTGATCTGTCCAACGTATCATATCAACTCGAAATACCAATTGATTAATTAACCTCCACTTATCTCAACTATTATTTACCAAAACATTTGAAAATAAAAATTTACAAGGGAACTTCATTTATTGGATAAACAACCCCTTTCTAATAAGTAGGGGTTGAGGATAGAAAAAAAATTGCGATGCGACGGTTCAGCGCGAGACAAAGGAGTTGAGTGTACCTACCAGGAATACTAATCCGACCCATAGTGAAGCTCCCGAGAATACTGCACCTTTACTGTTGGACCAACCCCCAGGTGAGGCAAGCACGACTGGCACACCAACTACCAGTGCAAATGAAATTGCGATTAGTGAAAGTAGAGCCAATTGAAAGGCAGTAGTCATGATAGAAGCTATCTAAGTTATTTACACCATTTGATCCACATCCGGGAGGATTCCCGCTGTGTCCACTCACCCGACCAACCAAGCATTCGTCCATTACGAAGTATACAAAGAACTCCTTTTTCTCCTTAACAAATTTTAAGGTATTTTATCTCTATTCTGGTAGACAACTAACCAGGAGACGAAAGGGCATATATGAAAAGAGAAGGAGGGGAGGGCGGGAAAAACCTGACTGCGCTAGATGATCCTACGTATTTATTATATAATCCACAAGCCAAAACAATGAGGGCTTATTCCCTCTAAGCCTATAAAACAAAGGTCTGATTCGGCATGAAGCAATTGTAACCTCATCCCGAACAAAGAAATAAGAAATTGATATTACTTTTTAATAATTAATAATTAATATATGTAATCCGAATGATAAAGACATATGCTCGGGGGAGATGGCCGAGAGGTTTATGGCTCCAGTCTTGAAAACTGGCGTAGTGCCAAGACGCTATCGAGGGTTCAAATCCCTCTCTCCCCTGCTCCCAACTTAGGCACTTATTTTGCCGTCATCATTACCACGGATCCAATTTGCTGCTTCTAGGTTTTAACTAGAAAATATTTTGTATTCTTTCGGGGAATAATTGAGATATTGTTTGCCGTGGGTACTTACAAGTAATCAATGGCAAGCCCGTAATGAAAAGGAAAGATTTTTATAGATGACAGCCAAAATTTGGCTAACTAGATATTATAGTACCTATTTTTGGATCCGATACGCCTCTCGGCTGTGATGTGAGGGGTACAAATTCAAGAAATAGAAAGATTAAATAGATAATTTCCAAAATAAATTTTCAGGTTCACCAATCCTTCAATGAATAACAGATTTATCCAATGGAATCTAATGGGTAGACAATCTGTTCACGAATGGAACTAAAGCTACTCCCTAGTCAATTGGTTCCCAGCAATTGACTGGACGAACATGCCATCGTATTGTCGCAAGTCACTTGTAACCCTACCCATCACTCGACAAACTCCGCGTCGGTGGTAGCTACGGACACAAATAAATTCTTTGTGTATTTGGTTTATTGGAAGAAGCCAGTGTTCACGAAATGAGGAGATTCAGGGATAAATGTGGTCCGCGGGCATATATATGTCGTTGCGTTTGCCAGAATTGATCTCGAACTCATATGATCGTTCTATCCTCCATCTAATTTCGTGATAACGGGTCGATAATTGAAACGAAATAATCAGAGAAACACAGTATATGGAAACGTCGGATGCATCCCATTCGGTATCGGAGGGAATCAATTCCCGGATACACAATTGGTAGTAACTTATCTAACTGGTAGAGGAGTGAATTTTATCCCAATCTCATTCCTCAAGTAGTAGATATTAATACTAACTAGTCTAGTATGAAATAATATTCTATCCCACACCTAGGAGAACAACTATCCGTATGGGATATCACGGCCGTGTCGTGATACCCCCAACTTCTCCCATTATATTAATTGAGAGGTGTCATTGAAAAAACAGGTTCGGTATCTCGATTAATCCCTTTTTCAAATCCAGCTGCCGCTGCACGGGCCCTCCCCGCGTGCCACAAGTGACCCACGAAAAAGAAGAATCCTAGAACGAAATGGGATGTTGCTAACCAACTTCGAGGAGATACGTAATTTACAGCGTTTATTTCAGTGGCTACCCCACCTACGGAATTCAAAGAACCTAAAGGCGCATGAGTCATATATTCTGCGGAACGACGTTCCTGCCAGGGTTGTATATCCCTTTTTAGCTTATTCAAATCTAAACCGTTAGGACCTCTTAATGGTTCTAGCCAGGGAGCTCGGAGGTCCCAGAAGCGCATAGTTTCGCCTCCAAAAATGATTTCCCCGGTGGGAGAACGCATCAAGTATTTGCCCAAACCGGTAGGCCCCTGGGCGGAACCCACATTTGCGCCTAGACGTTGGTCCCTGACAAGAAAAGTAAAGGCTTGAGCTTGGGAAGCTTCTGGACCGGTGGGACCATAAAATTCGCTGGGATAAACTGTGTTGTTAAACCATACGAAGCAACAAGCGGTTAAACCAAATATTGAAAGGGCTCCCAAACTGTAAGACAAATAAGCTTCTCCGGACCATATAAAAGCGCGACGAGCCCAAGCAAAGGGTTTAGTTAATATGTGCCAAACTCCGCCGAAAATGCAAATAGATCCCAACCATACGTGGCCTCCAACAACATCTTCCAAATTGTCTACGCTCACGATCCATCCCTCTCCCCCGAAGGGGGATTTTAATAAATAGCCAAAAACTATACTTGGACTTAGAGTTGGGTTTGTGATCCTCCGCACGTCGCCTCCCCCAGGTGCCCACGTGTCGTACAGACCTCCAAGATAAATTGCTTTAAGTACTAGCAGGAAAGCACCAAATCCCAACAGGATCAAGTGAATCCCCAGTATGGTGGTCATTCTATTTTTGTCCCTCCATACGTATCCGAAGGATGGGAAGGATTCTTCCAGAGTTTCGGGGCCAATAAGGGCGTGGTAAAGACCCCCGAATCCCAAAACCGCGGAAGAAATCAAATGAAGCACTCCAGAAACAAAATAGGGGGAAGTATCCACTACTTCGCCGCCGGGTCCTACCCCCCAACCGAGAGTAGCTAAATGAGGTAACAGTATTAACCCTTGCTCATACATGGGTTTTTCCGAAATGAAATGGGCTACTTCGAAAAGGTTCATGGCACCGGCCCAGAAGACTATTAGGCCGGCGTGAGCTACATGTGCACCCAATAACTTACCGGATAGGTTAATCAGACGGGCGTTACCTGCCCACCAGGCAAAACCCGTCGTCTCTTGATCACGGCCACTTAGGGCTAGAGTTCCATTAAAGAGCGTTTCCACGGGGTAATACCTCCTCGGGAAATACAAGATTTTCATGGGGTTGATCCTGAGCTGCCATCCAGGCACGGATACCCTCATTCAGCAAAATGTTTTTTGTATAAAACGTTTCGAACTCGGGATCCTCCGCTGCGCGAATTTCTTGGGAGACAAAATCATATGCGCGTAGATTCAAAGCGAGACCAACTACTCCGATCGCACTCATCCATAACCCGGTTACTGGCACAAACAACATGAAGAAGTGTAACCACCGCTTGTTGGAGAAAGCAACGCCAAAAATTTGAGACCAAAAACGGTTTGCGGTGACCATCGAATAAGTCTCTTCAGATTGAGTTGGGTTGAAAGCTCGGAACGTGTTTGCGCCATCACCATCCTCAAAGATGGTGTTTTCCACTGTAGCACCGTGGATAGCACATAGAAGAGCTGCGCCAAGGACTCCTGCAACTCCCATCATATGGAAGGGGTTTAATGTCCAATTGTGGAAACCCTGAAAAAATAAAATAAATCGAAAAATGGCGGCTACGCCGAAACTAGGCGCAAAAAACCAACCGGATTGACCCAAGGGATAGATTAGAAATACAGAAACGAAGACGGCTATAGGAGCGGAAAAAGCAATTGCATTATATGGACGTAATTGAACAGATCGAGCAAGTTCAAATTGACGTAGCATGAATCCTATCAAAGCGAAAGATCCGTGAAGGGCAACGAAGGTCCACAACCCCCCCAATTGGCACCAACGGGTGAAGTCGCCTCGTGCTTCGGGACCCCATAGCAGAAGCAACGAATGCGCCACACTATTGGCAGGGGTAGAAACAGCGGCGGTCAGAAAGTTGCAACCCTCCAAGTAAGAACTAGCTAATCCATGGGTGTACCATGAGGTGACAAAAGTTGTACCGGTAAACCAACCTCCTAGAGCGAGATAAGCAGTCGGAAATAGCAACAAGCCGGACCAACCGACAAAGACGAAACGATCTCTTCTTAACCAATCATCCATACTGTCAAACAAATCTTTTGACTCCTTGGAGGATTTTCCAATAGCAATGGTCATATCTTCTTTTCCTAACTCGACTCTTACAGCCACTCTTGGGTATTACTCCATTTTGTGACGCAACAGAATTGCATCATATCTCAGAGTATTAGATAAGTCATACTCTTTTCATTGTCTTCTCCCCAGCGGGTCACTCGGATTCCTTCTATGTATCTCATCCGAGTGAAACATTTTTTGATTCTATCTGCGACTCTTTTTTTATTTGTTCCATTATTGCATCAATCATCACTTCCACGTCTGTTTCCGACAACATTCTTTCTTTTGGTATTCCCTTGTCTGCTTAATATTATTTATTTACTCACCATTTTTGAACTCCCCGTCATTCCCTTTCCGTCTTTTCTTTATTCATTATTTGGTTTGTATTTTGATTATTTATCTCGTCACAAACGTCCAATACCTGCATAGATCCGAAGTTATTTGATCTCTAGCTACATATCCCGGGGAGTGAGTGAACCTCTCTTTTCTTACTAGACTTCTTATTTACCTATCTCTAATTTTCATTCATTTCATTGGCAAATTCCCTTCAAAGGATTTGCCTCACGAGGTAGCCCCTGTGTCACTGACATTTGACGGTTTTTAGCTCTCCGGTCTTACCCCTTGCTTATTAGTTTTGTCTCTGTATTACGCAAACGATAGAATTAAGCAACCGGTAGAATAACCAATTAAAAGGAAAAGGAAGAAAAATAAGAAGAATAAGAATTTGTAGTGGTATTTCCCTCCAAATTATTTTGAGGGCTACAAAATGATAGAAAATAGGATAAATTGTATTAGTTGTCGGCTGGTAGGATATGTACTTCGATTGATTGATATGAATTTATCCCTTATGAGACCATTTTCTGATCTAGATATTCATCAATATTTACTTTGCTAGCCCCAACAAATTTCTGAAAGTTTCTTGATGCAAAACCAGATCGGTTGACAGCCAATTAAGAAGGGGATGAAACTATCCCAGTCAGATTGCGAGACACAACGATTCAGATAAGTAACCGCCGTTTAAGACTACGATGAATCTATCACACTTTTACAGAACAATTTGCATTCACTGACATAATCCTGCTGATAAATTGCTTCGTATGGGAAAAAAGAAAGAATTTACAAATAGCGACGGATCTATTTGAACCGCTGGATTAGGAATAGCAAAATTCTTTCAGAGGTTACAAATTATATCTATTTATTTATTATCTAGACAAACTGCATCTTTTTACATCTATCGAAACATAACTTGTGTGATAGATAATTTGGGGTGTAAGTCTCAAAAATGATAATTTATATCACGAAAAGAGTATAATTGGTTTGCAGAAATTTCTGTTTTCTCTAAATTTTCCATGACTGACAGGATTTCCAATTTTTTTTTTATTTTTCTATTGATCGTTTTTACACAATCAAATTGATCCATACATACATATATCATTTCGTTACATGTAACATCGTATTGATTGAGTCTTTTGGATCTACCAAATTTGAAAAATATGAGAAATGGATAAATCGCTTTTTTGAAGAGCTTAGCCCCTTATCGGATTTGAACCGATGGCTTACGCCTTACCATGGCGGTACTCTACCACTGAGTTAAAGGGGCTTTTAGGTTAGCAATTGAAGCCCGGGGGGAAAGCCAATTAGTATCTATTTGATTCCTTGATTAGTTGATGAACATTCTTGCCTGATTCCGCAGAACTTCACAAATTATAAATTCTGTTATTACGCATTTGGTGAGGGAGCAATATCATTTCGACAGATGAGGATAACCAAAAGTTATTTTATTCCGTCAGGAAATGGAGAATTGGACTGAGGGGACTCAATCAGTGACTAGAAAAAAGAGGATTGTTAAACCGTCGGTTTGACTTTCGGTATGGAAGAGGGTGGCACCACATCGTTGCAATTAATTCAATTGGGATGATTCGTATCGGATCACCTAGTAGGCAAGAAAAAATTGACAAGTCGCGAAGAGGGCAAAAGACAAGAGGTCTGCCATTCTAGGATCAAATAGGCATTTCCCTTTGCGGAGACAGGATTTGAACCCGTGACCTCAAGGTTATGAGCCTTGCGAGCTACCAAGCTGCTCTACTCCGCGTGGATGATCCTTCCAATAAAATTATTGTATTAATTTTATTGCCGGTAGTTACACCGAGTTATTCAGTTTGGATCATCAGTGGCAGGATCTCCACCTCTGGGACTCCCATGTAGTAACTAATATTTCCCTACCAACTGGCTTTCTTCGAGCCGGGCAATAAACAAGTATGTGCCATCTCACGCAATACATGGCGGGATAAGCCGAAATCTCGGTAGTTAGATCTGGGACGTCCGGTTAGGTGACGGCGGTTGCGAAGTCGGGTGGGTGCACTGTCACGTGGTAAAGATCGTAATGCTTCGGAAATTTCTAACTTTTCTTGTATTGAAAAACTTTTTTTTAATTGTCGTTTCAGGGACTCACGAGCAAAATCATGTTTCTTCACCAGCGTCTTCTTCTTTTTCTCCTTTTCAATAAGACTTTTTTTTGACATGATTGATTACTCAATAATACGTTAAATAACTTCGAGACAGATTGAAAACACGGAAATCATTTCATCGAAGCAGTTCGTTACCATCCATCACTTCAAAGATGTTGAAAACTCAATAAAGGAGTTATGTTTACCAGTAATTTCTATTCCAAATGTGTCTTAGATTAGAAAATCAAAGAAGGGATGGAAGGAAATATCTCCCCTCCATCCTTTCCTGATATGAATTTTAGGTAGTAAGCTACCCAAACTTACCTGATGTGGATGCAACCAAAAAAGCTGCATAAGTGAATATGTAACCTACGGAAAAATGCGCGAGTCCCACTAGCCGTGCCTGAACGATCGAAAGAGCAACTGGTTTGTCCCTCCAACGTACAAGGTTGGCCAGGGGTGTATGCTCGTGTGCCCAGGCCAGAGTTTCAATGAGTTCCTGCCAGTATCCGCGCCAAGAGATGAGGAACATGAATCCGATGGCCCAGACGAGATGCCCAAATAAAAACATCCACGCCCAAACAGATAAACTGTTCATACCAAAGGGATTGTAACCATTAATAAGTTGTGAAGAATTTAACCATAGGTAATCCCTCAACCAGCCCATTAGGTATGTAGAAGATTCATCGAACTGAGCAACATTCCCCTGCCACAGGGTGATGTGTTTCCAATGCCAATAAGAAGTAACCCACCCAATGGTGTTCAGCATCCAGAAAACCGCTAGGTAGAAAGCGTCCCACGCTGATATGTCACAGGTGCCTCCTCTGCCGGGACCGTCGCACGGGAAGCTGTAACCAAATTCTTTCTTATCTGGCATTAATTTGGATCCACGAGCGTCTAACGCACCTTTTACCAGAATCAGGGTAGTCGTATGCAAACCAAGAGCAATCGCGTGGTGGACTAGGAAATCTCCGGGTCCAATCGTCAGGAATAGCGAGTTGCTGTCGCTGTTGACAGCATCCAACCAGCCGGGTAACCACAAGCTTCGACCTGCATTAAAAGCTGGACTATTTGCCGAAGATAGAAGGACGTCGAAACCATATGAAGCTTTGCCATGGGCGGATTGGATCCATTGAGCAAATACAGGTTCAATAAGAATTTGTTTTTCCGGAGTTCCAAAGGCTAACATAGTATCATTGTGCACGTAAAGCCCCAGGGTATGAAAACCTAGAAATAGGCTAGCCCAACTTAAATGAGCTATTACTGCCTCTTTATGCTCTAACATCCTTGCTAATGCATTATCCTTATTATGTTCCGGATCATAATCCCGTATGAAAAATATGGCTCCATGCGCGAAAGCTCCTACCATAATAAATCCAGCTATATATTGGTGATGAGTGTAGAGCGCAGCTTGGGTCGTGAAATCGCGTGCTGTATAGGCGTAGGCTGGTAAGGAATATGTGTGTTGCGCCACCAAAGAAGTAATGACTCCCAGAGCAGCCAAAGCGAGTCCCAACTGAAAATGCAAGGAATTATTGATTGTGTCATAAAGACCTTTGTGCCCGCGTCCCAATTTGCCTCCCGGAGGAGTGTGAGCCTGCAGGATTTCCTTTATGCTATGCCCGATCCCAAAATTGGTTCTATACATGTGACCAGCAATGATAAACACGACGGCAATTGCCAAGTGATGATGAGCAATGTCAGTCAGCCACAAGCTTTGAGTTTGTGGATGAAATCCGCCAAGAAAGGTTAAAATAGCGGTTCCCGCCCCTTGAGCACTATTAAACAGATGATTGCCGGAGTCGGGGTTCTGCGCATAAGCGCTCCACTGACCCGTGAGAAGAGGTCCCAAGCCTTGCGGATGTGGCGACGTGTTCAGAAAGTTGTCCCACCTGACATGTCCACCCCTGGATTCGGGGATGGCAACATGAATCAAATGTCCGGCCCAAGCTAAGGAACTTACTCCGAAAAGTCCAGATAAATGGTGATTGAGACGAGATTCAGCATTTTTGAACCAAGAGAGGCTTGGTTTCCACCTGGGTTGTGAATGTAACCGACTTGCCAATAGGAATAGAAAAGAACATATTAGTAAAAAGAGAGCCCCGACGTAAAGATCTTGGTTGTTACGTGAACCGATAGTATACCACCATTAATATACACCAGAATAAGCAATATTGACTGGACCCGCGGCCCCGCCGCGCGTATAAGCTTCCACAGCTGGTTGACCAAAATGGGGATCCCAAATGGCATGGGCTATTGGTCTTACGTATAATGGGTCTCGTACCCATTCCTCAAAATTGCCCTGCCAGGCCACATGGAACAAATTTCCGGAAGTCCAGGTAAATATAATTGCTAATTGACCGAAGTGAGAAGCAAATATTTTCTGATAAAGACGCTCTTCGTTGATATCATCGTGACTCTCGAAGTCATGGGCGGTTGCTATACCGAACCAGATGCGACGAGTAGTTGGGTCTTGGGATAGACCCTGGCTGAACCTTGGAAATCTTGATGTCATAATTTTTTACATCCTCCTAGCCATTATCCTACTGCAATGATTCTTGCCAGGAAAAACGCCCATGTCGTGGCGATCCCACCCAGAAGGTAGTGGGCTACTCCCACGGCACGTCCCTGTATAATGCTCAGAGCTCTGGGCTGAGTGGCAGGAGCGACTCCCAGTTTATTGTGGGCCCAAACGATAGATTCGATAAGTTCCTGCCAATATCCACGGCCACTGAATAGGAACATTAGGCTGAAAGCCCAGACGAAATGAGCCCCCAAGAATAAGAGACCATAGGCAGATAATGAAGAACCATATGACTGAATAACTTGAGAGGCTTGTGCCCACAGAAAGTCACGGAGCCAACCATTGATGGTTGTTGAACCCTGGGCAAAATTTCCTCCAGTAATGTGGTTCACTACTCCTTGTTCGTCCGTGCCGCCCCACACGTCAGATTGCATTTTCCAACTGAAATGGAATATGACAACTGAGATGGAGTTATACATCCAGAATAATCCCAGAAAGACGTGATCCCAGGCAGATACCTGGCAAGTACCTCCTCTCCCGGGACCGTCACACGGAAAACGGAAACCGAGGTTTGCTTTATCGGGTATTAGGCGCGAACTTCGCGCAAACAGAACACCTTTTAGTAATATCAGTGCAGTGACATGGATGGTGAAGGCATGGATATGATGCACCAGGAAATCTGCCGTACCCAACGGAATTGGCGACAGGGCAACTTTACCACCTACAACTACCAAATTGCTACCCCCCCATGCCAGGCTGGTACCTCCTGCTGCATTAGGTGCGGTCAAACCAGGAGCATAGGCGTGAACACCTTGTATCCACTGAGCAAATATGGGTTGTAACTGAATAGCAGTATCCGAAAACATATCTCGGGGGCGACCCAAAGCGCTCATCGTGTCATTGTGAATATATAATCCGAAACTATGGAAGCCTAGAAAAATGCACACCCAGTTGAGATGTGAAATTATTGCATCTCGATGCCGAATGACACGATCTAACAAATTGTTATATTGGGTACTCGGGTCGTAATCTCTTACCAAATAGATAGCCGCGTGCGCAGCTGCACCAACTATTGAAAAACCTCCAATCCACATGTGATGAGTAAATAAAGACAATTGAGTGGCATAGTCGGTAGCTAAGTACGGATATGGAGGCATGGCATACATATGGTGGGCAACCACAACCGTTAGGGAACCTAACATGGCAAGATTAAGTGCTAGCTGAGCATGCCATGAGGTGGTTAAGATCATGTGGAGACCTTCGTGACCTTCACCTGTGAAGGGACCTTTATGAGCTTCAAGAATTTCCTTTGTAGAATGGCCGATACCCCAATTAGTTCTATACATATGACCAGCTATCAAGAAAAGAATTCCAATTGCCAGATGATGATGTACAGTATCAGTCAACCATAATCCACCGGTTACTGGATTCAATCCTCCTCGAAAGGTGAGGAAATCCGAGTATTTCGACCAATCAAGAGTAAAAAATGGAGTGACTCCTTCTGCAAAACTGGGATATATTTGAGCTATGAGATCACGACTAAGGATGAATTCATGGGGTAAAGGGATTTCCCCGGGATCGATCCCTGCATCTAAAAGCTGATTGATGGGTAAGGAAACGTGTACCTGATGCCCCGCCCAAGCCGAAGAACCTAACCCCAGGAGACCTGCCAAATGATGATTTAGCATGGATTCTACGTCTTGAAACCAAGATAATTTCGGCGCAGCTTTGTGATAATGGAACCAACCAGCGAATAACATCAGTCCTGCAAAAATTGAGGAACCAATGGCGGTGCAATAGAGTTGCAGTTCACTGGTTATTCCAGATGCTCTCCATATTTGGAAGAAACCAGATGTTATCTGTATCCCCTGGAATCCCCCTCCTACATCTCCATTAAGTATTTCTTGACCAACTATTGGCCAAACTACTTGAGCACTGGGTTTCACATGAGTAGGATCATTTAGCCACGCCTCATAATTTGAGAAACGAGCTCCATGGAAATACATACCACTCAGCCAAATAAAGATAATTGCTAGTTGGCCAAAATGAGCACTAAAAATTTTTCGGGATATGTCTTCCAAATCATTGGTGTAACTGTCGAAGTCATGAGCATCAGCATGTAAATTCCAAATCCACGTAGTGGTACTAGGACCCTTAGCCAAACCTTTTGAAAAATGTCCAGGTTGAGCCCATTTTTCAAAAGAGGTTCTCACGGGATCCTTTTCCACCATGATTTTGACTTCGGGTTCCGGTGAACGAATAGTCGTCGAGATTCTCCTCTCTTCGGATGGGTGTAACAAAGACCTACCAACGAGGGGCACAAAAATTCCGAGGGATAGATTTTGCACCAATCTAGTGAAAATAGCATTTTTCCATCCGGGTCTGGAACCGGGGCGGCTTCGGTGAAAGATTCATCCCTGGCAGGCATTTAATCCTATTATTGCATAACGCGTAAGTGCTTCATGGACTGAATCTTGCAGATTATCCATTTTGCATAAAATAGTAGCTGAGTTTCGTTTGAGAAGAATCAGATGATATAGAAGCAACCAATTTCAATTGATTGGTTTATAACTTCCTTCATGCATCGAGAAAGCGCCTCGTAATTCTCGACCAATTCTGTGCTTCGATATAACTGTTTGGAGGAAGTGCTATTGCCCGTTTCCAATACTCGGCGGCGCGATCGAACCAAGCCTCAGAAGCTGCCGGGTCTTCCTGTTGGGTGGCTTGCTCTCCCCGGTCGGGATGGGTGAAACTACCTATGTAGGGACCCCCCCCTCAGAACCGAACTCGGGAGTTTCCCGCCTCGTACGGCTCAAACACGCTATTATCCACGAGTCCCTCCTACCCATTCCTCCATCGGTAGGATAGAAAGAGAAAACTGGAAACAGCTGCTAGTAGTGGTCCCCAAAACCTACGCATCCAATGTAGGATCTTCCCTTTACTCCTAGTTTATCCGAAGGACCAAAAATCCTTTTAATAACTAACTATCTTGGTTGTTAACACAGATCATTTGTTGGAATCTACTTATCCTTTGGGATTTGGTGCTACACCGTGGCCCAGTGATAACTACTGTTTTAGCTGATTCCATCACAAGAATCAGTTATATGATTCATTGAGTCGGACCAATTCCATTGTATCAATCTAGTTTTTCAATGGGAAATCCTTGCGGTGCTGTAATTCCAATTCACTCAATTATCCATAGGGTTTTGAGACTCTATTTATCTTCTGGGTCCCCCGAATCTAGATCGCAACGAGGGGCAGTAAACGCCGCAGCTTATGATATTCCCTTGGGGAAGCAATTGTGGGAAGCCTCTTCTTGATAAGCAGTCAGAAACTGAAAGATCTTGCAATGTGGATAGTCGCACGTAATGGCAGATCACAGCCATATTATTGGGAGCCTGCGGTGGGAAGGGATTCCGTTCTAATGCTTGGAAATAATATTCCGAAGCTTTTGCGTGTTTACCATTACTAGTATGGATAAGACCTATATTATAGAGTATGTAACTACGATCGTAAGGATCAGTCTCTAAGCGCATTGCTTTGTAATGATTCCATAAAGCTTCAGCGTATTCTCCCTCGGATTGGGCTGACATCCGTTACGGTCGCTTACTCATCGGAAGAAAGCTCCGCTACGAAACCGCACTTGGTATCTCTATCCCATGCGGCTTCTCCTGCTCATTCGTGCAGGACAAGCGAATCTTATATTTGATCAATAAAGAATGAACAGGAGCTGGTGCCCCCTTTCCTTTTCTTCCCAGCTTTTCTTGGATCCCTAGCTATCCTTCGCGTCAGTCGCTTATCTCCTTAATGTAGCCATATCATTGTCGCTACGTAATTCCAGTATTCACACGGAAAAATTTCTAGTTACGTAGAGAAGAAACTCGTGGCAATTTATTCGTTTTTCGCACCCTACATCTGGTAGGGATTAGTTACCCCGACGATCCTCGATGATTGCAAGGCTATCCGAGACGAGGGCGGGATGACTTATCGTCGTCCTAATCATCAGTTGGTCTCCTTCACAAAATGTAGTAATAAAATTTGTAACGAAGAATTTGTGGTGTCGGTTTCTGCACGTGGTACTTCTTCCCCATGCTTACCTACGGAATTGAATCGTTCATCACGAATATGGGATGACCCTTGGCCTGGCGCCACGATCCCTCGTAGATTGGATCTGGAGCGTTCTGGGCTGCATCAATCGCGGATATGCGACGGAGGGACCTGTATTCTGCTACTTGACGTGCCCTTTTCAGATGCGAATATCCCGGAATCACAAATTTATATTTTTTCAAATATGGAATTGATCAAGTCCAATTTCGAATCACACCATCCCTATAATGAGTAAAGGCTTCTCTCTCTCCTTCACTTGCTGGTAAGATTTGCAACGAAGTATCTGCCGAAACCGTAAAAGTCTTATCAATAAAATTATCATTTCTTTGAAATCTAGGCATAGCTTTCATTCCTTTACTATTTTTATGATTCCGTCGTTTCATCTTACTCGTTACTAAATTGCGAAACATCAATCACTGGACTCTGGGACTGAAACGAACTAAAAGTGGGATTGACTTCCTCTCTTCGAGCTACGGTTTGAAAAGAAATACACTTTCTTAAGTAGCTTATTTTCTGCCCTTGTCTCGATTTAATTCGATACAAAATAGAGCAACTCTTCCTTTATCAAAATATATAGATATTATAAGTGGCAAAAACTTCTTATCTTCACGTCTTGATTTATTTCACCCGCTGATTCTTGCGCCCCTCTTAGATATAACATCATATCGCTCTTCGCAGGGGAATATTAGTTGCCACCCCCCTACTCCCGGTCGCTGCGCCACAAGCATGATTTCATGTGCTACGGGGAGGATGGCCGAGTGGTTTAAGGCGTAGCATCGGAAATGCTATGTGGATCCGTGTCTACCGAGGGTTCGAATCCCTCTCCTTCTTTTTTTTTTGTTTTATTTTGACGACTTTAATAATATTAAATGAATTTTTTGGCAGTCGCGCATGCTGTCGAACTCAAATAATTATGCGCGAACGAATCTGAATTGTTTGACTTGCATTCAAAGAATGGGTCTACAAATAATTAATTAGATTGTCACCTAAGGTATTTCACATTTGTTTCTTGTTGTCTTCCTACCTAGTCTTTTTACCCCCTTCCGATAATGCTATGGAAGGGTGGGTGAACGAACTCGGAAAAATAATTTGGAATTTGGTAAATACTAAGCTTTGCGGGAATGATACTCTACAACTAGTAACTCATTGATGTCTAAACTGATGGATTCTCGATTCGTGAATCCATTGACCAAACCTTTTGGCCCGTCACCGTCCAATACCGAAAAGGCCAAGTGATTTGGTATTTTTTTGTTCCTAGTGGATCCGATACATCTCTCGAGTCCATACGAATGGATCGGGTGATTCCTAAAAGTAATGACATCTTTAGGTTTGCATGGATAACTTGGTATATCTGTCACACAACCGTTCACAAGGACGTGCCGGTGATTAACTAGTTGTCTGGCTGCGGGAATAGTAGGGGCCACACCTGACTGAAAAATGATATTATCTGAACGCATCTCAAGTAATTGCAATGGTACTTGACCCGTCGATCCCTTAGCTTTTCTAGCAATTCGAACATATTTAGGCAATTGACATTCTGTTGATCCATGATTGAAACGTAATCTCTGCTTGGCTTCAAGACGCACGCGAAATTGAGACAATTTTCCCGAAGAGGATTGATCAGTATCAAGTCGTGCTTTTTGTAGATTTATTATCTTATCCGTTAGCCCAGGCAGATTTTTTGAACGACGTATTATTTTCAGCCGTGGCCCCCGGTATCGAGACGTGGTGACTCCTTCTCCATAAGCGTGTTACAATTGAAAACTCTAAATTGGGCTGCTTGAGTGGGGATGTTTCACCAATCGCCCAGCTTCGCCGAGCTTGTTATTTGTGACAATAATAGCATGAGAGTAGAAACAAACGGGGGTTCGAGTTACCAAAGATTTTCGGTGGAACGGGAGAGGTAAATTTATAGCCTAGACAAATGATTTCATCATGGAATAAATCTCATCAAGTACTCCTTCCTTGACCTGAAATCGAACCAATAACCTCATTTATATCGAGGTAGCATCTCCAACTATGTCTTGATTAGATCATGCGGGACAAAACTAATAAAATAAAGAGGTGATTCTCTTGCGGGTAAGTCCTCGGAGGCAATCACCAACCCCAATGGACGGCTGCTTGGTTAATCCCAATTGGTTAAAGCCAATTTACGTAATTAATTCTTACAAATATCCTCTTTCTTAGCTCTAATTCAAGCATTTTTTGATCTGATGTGTTGATCCTAGCAAAATTCCTGGATATAATCCGGATACTTGAACCTTGAACAAGTAAAAAGATTGTTTTGTTTGGCGAGAATCAGTCGGCATGGCTTACCCGGACCAAGTTTTTTGGTCTTGCCAAATTAATAAATGAACTTCCTTCCGATGAGACTCCCTCCATGGGATTACCTATAAAGACAAAAAAAAGATTAATGGTGGTAAGAGATGGGGGGGTCAAATCAGGTTCGTCCAAATTTTCTGACCCTCATCTCTCCCGGGGGACAATAGGGGGGATATGGCGAAATGGTAGACGCTGCGGACTCGACATAATTGAGCCTGGATGTGGAAACAAATCACGTGGTAGCTTTCAGATTCGGGGGAACCTAGGACTAATGAGTGGGTAATCCTGAGCCAAATCACAAATCTTGGATGGTAGTCCATCCGGGAAGATAGGTGCAGAGACTCGACGGAAGCAATCCGAGCAAATAATCAATCAATTGTTTGGAATTTCTATAAATAAGTTTGTTCAATTTAGATGATACAATTGAAAAGAAGTAAGATTTAAAACGAAAGAAAATTGAAGAAATAAAAATATTTTTGTCACGGGGCTGTCCAGTTCCCTTCTCGGAATCGGTCGACTAGAGAATTTGATTGTCAAAACAAACCGGTTGTCCTTTATATTTGCCAGATCTTCTCCATGTTATTGGTACTCCTCCGTATCAATCCCCAAAGGATTGGTATACCTGGCATATTTAAATACATGCCTAAATATATTAATAAGTAGAGGATGAAGATAGAGTCCAATCCTGCGTCGTCTGGAGAAGCAGCAATGCAAATTGCAGTAGGAAGAAAATCCGCTGGTCTTTGCAAGACCGTGAGGGTTCGAGTCCCTCCATCCCCAAGACCAACGAAGCAATCCGCAACTTAAATCATCACACAACAATTAATCGATATTCCTTCGGTTCCTTCCATTTTAGGCACCAAAACCGAAGGAATCCCGCTTTGTAATTGTCAGTGTTCAAATTCCAAGAAATTATGTTCACGAATTTGAATCCCACCGTCCCATACTTCCAGATGGATTGCAAGCAGACTAGTTATTGCATAATAGCTCGATATAGTTCATTTGCAATAGTTTAATCTAAGGAGGGGTAAAAAAAACAGAGGGCAGTAGATTTAAATACCATTTTGGAGATTGTCGATCATCGGCCGGGATAGCTCAGTTGGTAGAGCAGAGGACTGAAAATCCTCGTGTCACCAGTTCAAATCTGGTTCCTGGCAACTCCCTACTGAGCACCAACCTTTACTTATCAGTAGTTCAGGAATCATGTCATAGACAAAAACGGAATTAGCAGCCAGCATTGGTATGAACTACCAGTGATAGTAACACACTACTAATATCACGAGAGGAGGCGATGGGCTGTTGATATCCTTGATCAAATCGATCTCTAACAAGCATTACACCCGATAAGGAGTGAGAGCAACAGAATTATTGGAAGAATCCTTACTAATCTGATTTCTGGATGTCGCACCATTCTGCAATTCGGACAAACGCTACACATTAAATTTTAATTGATGTTTTGTAATATAAATTTACAATTAAATTTTTGAAAATAAAAAAAAGTAAATTTCTAATTACTTATTCCGTGTACCGACCAACCATGTTTTGCAATTTGCAAAACAGATGAAAGAATCCATGGGATCGATCTGTATGTCCCGCAGAAGGTTTCGTGGGAACTTCTTATGCCAGATACACTTCTTGTCACTGCGCAAAAAGAAGCCCCCACCGCAACTATACTATATCCCAAGCTTTTTTATTTGTACAATCTCGAAGAATAATTCGTTTTTATCGCGCACTACTTATTTTCAAATATTAATTTATCTGGTAGGGCTGGGTCAGGTGCTAAACCGCATCTGTCGGAGTCAACTCGATCGATTCAACATGTTCAAGAAAGCGGCGATTGTTATTGCGTAGGAAATCGCAGCAAAATACAATGCAATGATTCGAGGAGGAGCAATTCAAATTAGCTCGGCAAATTGAATCATAAGAACATTGACTAGGGAATAAAAATGCCATTGAATTAATTTAGTATATATCAGCAGTGACTGATTTGCTTACTGGGGGGTTGATACAATTTGAACACATGTTTTCCCAATACATGAGACAGGCCATTAATTAAAATAAATACGGTGCAAAGTTAGTAACTAACTCTCCCTGCATGAAGATCGTCGATGGACCTGACTTGCAAGTCGTCGACCGAATAGACTGTTCCGGTGATTTCACAAATATCATAAACTGAATCAAAAATAGAATAAAATTTAGTCAATGGGAAGTTCTCCCCTTGTATCTGTTTTCATGCGAGTCCATACCTGTAAATTATTCAAACCTTGATTATATTTTTTCTTTCTGGGGATCCTCGGTACCCAAATGGGATGGGACCCTCCACCAATTGGCCATATTCCCTAACTCAATTAGTCTGTCGGAACCACTTCCAGGTTTGCGCGACACTGCTACTGCTAATTTCAGGTCAAATGCCTATGTCACAAAAAATTTTTCATTCCATATTAATAAGAGGTGCTTGGCTCTCCAGTTGTTGCGAATCCATTCAATATAATTACTCATTATATTAATGTATCGTAATGAAAAAAGCCTACTTGACTCAGCGGTTAGAGTATCGCTTTCATACGGCGAGAGTCATTGGTTCGAATCCAATAGTAGGTAATATCGGGCACTATGTCCTTGCTCAAATCTAACCTTAATAGATTATAATTCTATCTAGTATTTGGTTTGAGAGGGGGCTACTAGTAAATACACCCCCAGTCAATTTGACTTTTTTATACCCTGCTATGTATGTGTCTCTTGCTACTTCAGAGGAAAAAAGATTAAGTAATTTCCAAGGCATCTAATCGGGCTTTAGCCCTCCTGAACGATGAGCCAGCTTCAATAATCTGTTTCTTTCCCTCGGCTTTAGCCAAATCAGCTCGAGCCATTTGAAACATCTTTTGAGCTTCCGCAAGATCAATCTCATTAGCTTGTTCGGCTTCATTGACAAGTATCATTACCTGATTGTTGTCTATCATGGCGAAACCACCCATTAATGCCATTGTGGACCACTGCTCGTCGTGGCGCATTCTCGGTACTCCAATATCCGAAGCTGTAAGCAGCGGCGCGTGATTAGGTAACACCCCGATTTGGCCACTGCTCGTGGGTAGCACGATTTCCCGAACTTCAGAATTCCAAACAGTTCGATTAGGGGCCATCACGCGGAGTTTTGGTACCATCCCTTTTATTGACCCTCCAATTATACTTGTAAAGTTGCAGCCTTTGCGGTGACCTCGTCGATATTACCAACTAAATAAGAAGCTTGCTCAGGAAGATGGTCCAATTCGCCAGAAAGAATCATTTGAAATCCTTTGATGGTTTCTACCAAACTGACATATTTTCCCGGCGAACCGGTAAGTACTTCCGCCACAAAAAATGGTTGCGACAGGAAACGCTCTACTTTCCGTGCCCGAGACACCGTCAAACGATCTTCTTCCGACAATTCGTCCAGTCCGAGAATAGCAATAATATCTTGAAGCTCCTTGTAGCGCTGCAAAGTTTGCTTAACGCCTTGCGCAGTTTCGTAGTGCTCCTCACCCACAATCCAGGGTTGCAACATAGTGGAAGTCGAATCCGAGGGATCTACCGCAGGGTAAATGCCTTTTGCAGCTAATCCCCTGGAAAGCACGGTTGTGGCATCCAGGTGCGCAGATGTTGTAGCAGGAGCTGGGTCAGTCAAATCATCCGCGGGTACATAAACAGCTTGAATAGAAGTTATTGACCCCTCCTTAGTTGAAGTAATTCTTTCCTGGGGAGAGCCCATTTCTGTGCCAAGGGTCGGTTGGTAACCCACGGCAGGAGGCATCCTACCTAGTGAAGCCGAGACTTCCGATCCCGCTTGGACAAAGCGAAAAATGTTGTCAATAAATGATGGTACATCCTGTTTGTTAACATCCCGAAAATACTCGGCCATCGTTAAAGCCGTTGAGCCAACTCTCATACGCGCTCCTGGTGGCTCATTCATCTGGCCGTAGACTAGCGCCACTTTTGATTCTGCTACATTTTGTTCATTGATCACTTTTGATTCTTTCATTTCCATGTAAAGGTCGTTACCTTCCCGGGTGCGTTCCCCCACTCCACCAGATACGGATACCCCCCCATGAGCCTTGGCAATATTATTGGTTGATTCCGTAATAAGAACCGTTTTTCCCACTCCAGCCCCGCCAAATAGTCCAATCTTTCCTCCTCGACGATGTGGAGCCAGAAGATCTACAACCTTAATCCCTGTTTCGAAAATAGATAGTTTTGTGTCTGATTGTGTGAACGCAGGAGCGGATCTGTGAATGGGGAATGTCGCACTGCTATTGACGGGACCTAAATTATCTACGGGTTCACCAAGAACATTGAAGATTCGACCAAGGGTAATTTCACCGACAGGAACGCTGGGGGGAGCCCCCGTGTCAATGACACTCATGCCTCTCGTTAAACCGTCTGTGGCACTCATCGCGACGGCTCGTACTTCGTTATTACCTAGTAACTGCTGCACCTCGCAGGTAACATCAATTTTTTGACCTGCTGGATTTTGTCCCTTGACTATTAGTGAATTATAAATATTGGGCGTTCTATCCGGGGAAAGAGCTACATCTGGTACTGGTCCAATAATCTGAGTAATACATCCCACATTTTTATCTACCAATTCGGAGATTCCAAAATAGAAAGAACTGGTTCTCGTAACTACTTTAGCGTATTATCCTTATTCGACTACCAAACCAATAAAAGTATTTGATACTTGATTGCTTATAAAAGAGATAAGGAATCCTCGTTCTACGTTTACACGCATATCATTTTCTATCCAGGGAGTTTTTACTTACATCATGGGAAAAACAACATATAAAAACATATATGAGTCCAGTAACATTTTTTGTTTCACGTGATTCGATGACTAGTAAAACTCGGTTTTTACTGGTGCAATCATCGTGCGACATATGATCCAAAATCTATGTTTACTGAAACAGGAATTTTCCTTCTATTTCTACATAGTCCTCGAGACGGATCGGATATTTGAATTGATATCCTTTTTTCATCCACCGACCAGTCTAACCATGAAAATATTTTCAAGTCAATGTATTGATGTAGGGGCGAGACCAACAACCATTTACTGTCCCTTGCAATAATAACACAAGTCAGTTGCGCTTCGTACGAAATGCATTATAAAATATCAATGTTCCAGACTCGGTACATAGTCTTTTGTTCGGGTCGTGATGATACTCAGTTCACGTCTCGAATTGGATTGACTCCACCCGTGTCGAGCAGATCCCATCCTTGCAGGATTTACTACTCAATTTGTAGGGAGGAGCTTATGTCACCACAAACGGAGACTAAAACAGGTTTTGGATTCAAAGCTGGTGTTAAGGACTATCGATTGAACTATTACACTCCCGAGTATCAAACCAAAGATACTGATATCCTGGCAGCCTTCCGGATGACTCCGCAACCGGGAGTACCTCCCGAAGAAGCTGGAGCTGCGGTGGCGGCAGAGTCCTCCACGGGTACATGGACCACCGTATGGACAGACGGTCTCACCAGCCTCGATCGCTACAAAGGTCGGTGCTACGACCTCGAACCCGTCGCTGGAGAAGAAAATCAATACATTGCTTATGTAGCTTATCCGTTGGATTTATTTGAAGAGGGTTCTGTCACCAATTTGCTAACTTCTATCGTAGGTAATGTATTCGGATTCAAGGCCTTGCGTGCCATACGCCTGGAGGATCTGAGAATTCCTGGTGCATATTCAAAGACTTTTATGGGTCCGCCCCACGGCATCCAGGTTGAACGAGATAAATTGAACAAGTATGGACGTCCCTTCCTGGGATGTACGATCAAACCCAAATTGGGTTTATCAGCTAAAAATTATGGCAGGGCTGTTTATGAGTGTCTCCGTGGCGGACTGGATTTCACCAAGGACGATGAAAACGTCAATTCCCAACCATTTATGCGTTGGCGTGATCGTTTCCTTTTCGTAGCGGAAGCTCTTTTTAAAGCCCAGTCTGAGACGGGTGAAATCAAGGGGCATTACCTAAATGCCACTGCGGGTCACTGCGACGAGATGATGAAAAGGGCAGTTTTCGCTAGAGAACTGGGCGCACCCATTGTCATGCACGACTATTTGACCGGAGGGTTTACCGCAAACACCAGCTTGGCTTATTACTGCCGCGACAATGGATTACTTCTACACATCCACCGCGCAATGCATGCCGTACTCGATAGACAGAAAAATCACGGCATGCACTTCCGCGTATTAGCCAAGGTATTACGTATGTCTGGTGGAGATCACGTCCACGCCGGGACTGTAGTTGGTAAACTGGAAGGTGAACGAGAAGTTACCTTGGGATTCGTCGATTTACTTCGCGACGATTATATAGAGAAAGATCGTAGTCGTGGCGTCTACTTTACCCAGGACTGGCTATCCATGCCGGGGGTACTACCCGTAGCTTCTGGGGGCATTCATGTGTGGCATATGCCCGCTTTAACCGAAATATTTGGAGATGATGCCGTATTACAATTTGGTGGAGGAACCCTAGGTCATCCATGGGGAAACGCGCCGGGAGCTGTTGCAAATCGAGTTGCCTTAGAAGCCTGTGTCCAAGCACGTAACGAAGGACGTGATCTCGCTCGTGAGGGAAATGAAATTGTTCGTGAAGCTAGTAAATGGAGTGCCGAATTAGCAGCTGCTTGTGAAGTGTGGAAAGAAATCAAATTTGAGTTCGAAACAATTGATACATTATAATTTATGCAACCATTCGTGGTACAAATAAAAAGGTAAAATTTTCCATTTTTGTCTACCAATCCTTCCATCTTAAAAGGGAAGGATTGGTTCATCGACTAGAAGTAGAAGCGTTGGGGGATGTTGAACAGCACGTCTAGATCCCCCCTTTTTTTTTCCTTCCCATTTTAATCTTGGAATTTTAACTATCATTATAATTAATATTTTAATAATTATCTATCCAGATAGATATAGATAATGTTAAAAAATGGGTAGACATATAAGATTTTTCAACCGGAAATAAATAAGGTAGGTTAGTTACATCGAGAGAGACTGAATAAAAAGGTAGATGATATCTTCATCCATTTTTTATTTATGGAAGGCTTGTAAGTGAATGAATAATGGGTGTGGGAGGTGCCCCGTACTTTACTTATTCAGGATGTCTCAATCATCTTTCAAAACTCCTTTTTGTGAGATATCTAAAAACATACTTTCATTCTCGGTAATTCAATCAGTCACGAAATCCAGTTGAGATGTTGGTACCTCAAGCACTGGTAGTACAAAGTGGGTTCAGAAGGGATCGAAGGTTTAAACCTTCCCCGATTTGTGTCAGTGAGGAGAAACCCTAATATATAAACCGTAATCAAGCGATTGACAGATGCAAAACGGAGGGAGTTTTTGCCTCGCCTGCCGCCCGGTTGACAAGATAAAATTTCCTGGCGGGGTATGGTTGGATAAGCCTTGGTAAGCTCGTAATATATCATCGATCAAATAAATAAAATCAATAATTGAATAATTGATAATCTACGGGAGAAAAAGATTTTTGGATCGGGGCATGATTCTATATTAGTACTATCTATTTCATAGAAACAATGAGGAGATTTTTACGTCCGTAAAAAATTGGTTTGAGGATAGACAAAAGTTTGGTGGATTGATTGGAGCTTTCTTCGATAGGGCTACTAAAGGCTATATCCCGACCGAGAAAGAGGGAGATGAGCGTGTGGATGTTGGTACCAACAAAGGGCTACGGACTTGATGCGATAACTGTGGCGATATGCCTCATGTCAGACCTTCAAAAGAAAATGGGAGTGTTTGCGAGGGGTGTGGCTATCACCTACCGATGACAAGTACGGAAAGGATTGAACCCTTGATTGATTGTGAAACTCGGGTTCCACTGGATGAAGACATGACCGCAAGAGATATTTTGGATCTTTCAGATGAGGATTCCTACCAAAGCCGCATCACAAATTTGCAGGAGAATACAGGTTCAACCGACGCTGTCCAAACAGGTATAGGACGTTTGAATGGAACAACTATTGCGCCTGGTGTTACGGATTTCCAATTCATGGGTGGGAGTACGGGCTCAGTCGTGGGGGAAAAAATTACCCGGCTAATTGAATGTGCTACGGACAAGTCATTACCCCTCGTCATCGTCTGTGCCTCGGGAGGAGCGCGCATGCAAGAAGGGACATCAAGTCTGATGCAAATGGCTAAGATCTCTCCTGCTTCGCAGACACACCAAGTTCAAAAAAACTTGTTATATATTTCAATTCTTACTTATCCGACTACAGGAGGTGTAACTGCTAGTTCTGGCATGTTAGGAGACGTGATTATTGCCGAACCCAAAGCATATATAGCATCTGCTGGCAAAAGAGTGATTGAACAAACCCTGCGTCAAAAAATACCTGACGGCTTTCAAGTTGCTGAATCTTTATTTGATCACGGATTACCCGATCTAATTGTCCCGCGTAATCTCCTGAGAGGTGTTCTGGGCGAGATATTCGAGCTCTATGCCGCGTCTCCTTTTAATGGAGAGGAGTAGTTTTCCTTTCATTTATCCGAATCCGAGTCTTCTTGCTTCTATTAAACAGTATATCACCGATGGAAGGGACAGAAGTAATATAATAGATTACTTTTTGAACTTCGAGGTTTAGACATCTATTGACGTGAATTCTGATAATTGAATCCACAATATAGTTGACTCTAAAATTACTGGATGTTATAGATGGTAAATCCCGACACGTTGCTTCACCAGGCAATCAAAAAAATTTTGTTATACCGACCGTATTGCGCCTTAGACGACGCGTGGTGCAAAGATGGGTCTGTATGTGAAACGTGCCTGGTATTCACAAACCCCTTCATTTTCCTGAGTAGAGACATTATCATTAAATGTTAGAAAGATAGACGAAATAGCCAATACTGTTACAATCTGAAATAGATTTTCTTCATTATTTTCTCTTCACTTATTTCATTATTTGAGGAATCTCATGACAGCATTCTCTTTACCTTCCATTTCTGTACCTCTAGTAGGTTCGGCGTTTCCAGCGATTGCTATAGCTTTCTTGTTTATGTACATAGAAGAAGATGAAATCTCGTGATTTCTAGCCCTAATTCGTTTGAGTATCCCCCTACTAAGGAATAACTCTGCAGTGGCATCGACTAATCTCGAAATGACTCTTTAGTTAATCCATTGAATAAGTCTCTATTACGAGAAGATTTCAAAATCAAATTTTTGTCGAAACCAATCTTGCGACGTCACATCGAAGAAAATAAAGGCTTACGATATGGGAGACAGACATATCTAATAACAAATTTGTATATGTCACGCGCGTAGGCGTCGTGCGGACGCACACCCACACGCACGCGCGCGGCGACGGAGGTTCAGCCTCGTAAAGCTTTTCTCGTTTGTGTTACTAAGACTCATGTAATTAATTCAAGTGAGCTCTTTGAAGAAGAAAAAAAAATTACTAATGAACTTTCGTTTCAGAAAGTATGCTATTTCTGCGACAACCATAACTGTGTAGTGACATAAGCAAACGAAATGGTTAAAATTATTAACCAACTCGTTGTGATGGGATACAAACCTTGGAGGAGTAGCAACGACACGTCAATCCACGTCGATTCGAATAGATTCTGTAAGAGGTTTTCGCACATTTAGTAACTCATGTTGGGCCTGCGTACTCATTTTTGGTGCTTTGGGTCCTACATCAGTCGGGCTTTCCAGTCACATTGAAAAAGATTTAATTCCCTTGCTTCCGTCCAAATATATTGTTTTTATTCCACAAGGTATTGTGATGTTATTTCACGGTCTTGCGGGCCTCTCCATCGGATCCTACTTGGGATGTGCTGCATTTCGGGACGTGGGCAGCGGATACAATCTGTTCAACAAACGAGAAGGAATTTTTCTAATTTTTCGTTGGGGTTTTCCCGGAAGGAATTGCCGCATCTGTGCAAAGTTTTCGTCGAGAGATATACAAGCAGTTGGATTAGAAACCCACGGGGGTCTCTACCCCCGCCGGATTCTCTACCCAAAATTTAGAGGTCGGCAGAATGTCCCTCTTAACCGTATCGGAGATAATTCTTCATTGAGTGAGATAGAGGAAAAGGCTGCCGGAATCGCCCGTTTTTTACGTGTGCCTATCGAAAGCTTTCGGGGTCTTCCCCGCAACTAATTTGATAAATGAACAGAAGGACAAATGCATGAATGACATGTGACTGTATACAATTTAAATACTTTTTTTTTGCATCAAAGAGTCAGACAATAGCAATATAGTCAATGAATGTGATAAAGATAGTTTCATCATTCTGATGAATACTTCTTACCAGTTTTATTTTTTTTTTCCTGATACATAAACAACATATGAAAATAGATTGTTGGAGACTTATCCGGTGGTTTTGCGAAACTCCTCATCGTTCTTCGGACAGGGCCCATGAAGTTAGTAAAAAAATCCAACTTGCCAAAAAGAAATATTTGTATCACGCACGAATGGAATCTGCTCCTGGGAAGTTGTCGGAAGCTGCACCCAATGGGGGATTTGACTTACAATCCATAATTATATATTGGAGTCTATTGGAGCACCGAATCAGCATAGTCATCCCAAGCATTAGTAATAAATTGACCCTCTTCCATCGCTCCCAGCTGTCACTGTTGACAAGTCGCTACCGTACTGCCGGCGGTACGAACGTTTCTCCAAGCAATAAAAATATTGATGAGGAAGAGAAGTCTAACCCCGGTATCTTCAAGCCTCATTACTTAGAAGTGGAAATCTCTCAGTCGAAGTCGAGATGTCACGGATATAAAAATGGTGTAGATAATAGAATAAACCATATACAAAGCCGGATCGATGAATCTACAGCGGTAGACGATTCAGGAACCTACACCCTAAGAAGACACATGTGTATGAATTCAAAAAAATATGAGCAAATGAATCGTAAATTAGTCTGGATTGAAGCTGTTCTAAATGACTCAGTTGTGATCGGAAAGTGCGCAGAAGCGTCCCCGCCTCTACTAGCCACTAAAAATTCCAATGACATTATGGCTCATGAATTGAAAAACTTACTTGTTAGTGCATCTGCTTACGAATTAACCAATTTGATACCGCGGTCTATAAATCGTACTCTATCTAAATTTGGGACAGAATTAACGAATCAATCGACTCCATTGGTACTTCATGATTTTCGACTAGCTAAACATCAAGCCTCAGCTTCTCTAAAAACCATCGGATGTCTAATAATCTTTTCTTTTCTAATCCACGCTATTTTGAAGAATGAATTTGCGGAACCCTGGATTGGGCAACTGCGGAACACATCTGAGTTACAAATATTTCTCAATCCATTTCAGGAGGAAATGGCTTCAAATCAATTTCGCCGAACGGAAGGATTATTGTGGCTGGATGGAATGATAGGAGGTTCTGTCGGTCTTCGGTTACAAGGTTGTGACGCAAAAACATGCGACCAGAACATCCAGTCCGTAATACTGTATAATAAATTGAATACTCAAATTGTTTCGCGTGTAGTATCCGACGCCATAAGTCTTGCTACCCCAATTTTATTGCTTGCAGTAAGTCGCAGAAGACTCGCAGTTCTAAATCCTTGGATTCGGGAGTTATTTCACAGTTCAAATGACACAATCAAAGCATTTTCTATCCTTTTAATAACTGACTTATGTGTTGGATTCCATTCTCCCCAAGGCTGGGAGATCATCACGGGTTGCTTCTCAGAACATGTAGGATTTGCCCGTGACAGATACATGATTTCCTGCTTTGTTTCGACGTTCCCAGTTATCTTGGATACGGTTTTTAAGTATTGGATTTTTCGTCATCTGAATCGTGCATCGCCTTCGATCGTAGCGACGTATCATACGACGAATGAATGACCACCGCTCGATTACATTACATTCCCATTGATTGATCGTGCTTCATCAAGCCTATCGGTTTGAAAGGAGAATGGAATAGAAGGAATTAGCACCAATCATTGAACTATGAAAGAAAAAATTATTGCCAATTGGACGCAGAAATGTTTGATTTTGCAACTTCTAATAGTCATAGCCCCTGCGGGAGTGAATTTGCCACTCGCTTCCGATGCTTACCCTATTTTTGCGCAACAAAGTTACGAAAATCCCCGGGAAGCTACCGGACGTATTGTATGCGCCAATTGTCACCTAGCCAAAAAACCCATGGATATTGAGGTTCCACAATCTGTGCTTCCCAATACTGTATCTGAAGCAGTTGTTAAGATTCCATATGATACGTAGATAAAATAAGTCCTTGCCAATGGCAAAAAAGGGGGTTTAAATGTAGGTGCTGTTCTCATTTTACCTGAGGGATTTGAATTGGCTCCTCCTGATCGTATTCCCACCGAACTGAGAACTAAATTGGGAAAACTTTCATTTCAGATCTATCGCCCTGACAGGAGAGACATAATCGTAGTGGGTCCAATCCCGGGCGAATCATATCGGGATATTGTATTTCCGATCCTCTCGCCGGACCCCAGTACCAATAAAGCAACCCATTTTTTAAAATATCCTATTTATGCGGGTGGAAACAGAGGAAGAGGACAAATCTATCCCGACGGAAGTAAAAGCAATAATACAGTTTATAATGCTTCAGTAGCCGGAAGTATCAAAAAAATAGTACGTAAGGAGGGAAGAGGTGGATACGAAGTAATTATAAAAGGAACAGTTGACGGTCGTGAAGTAACTGATATAATACCTCCTGGTCCGGAAATCGTCGTTTCGGAGGGTGAATTTGTCAAGATTGATCAGCCACTAACGAGCAACCCCAACGTGGGTGGATTTGGCCAGAGCGAGACGGAGATTGTTCTTCAAGATCCATTACGTGTACAGGGTCCTTTACTTTTCTTCGCCTCGATCGTCCTGGCGCAAATATTCTTAGTGCTGAAAAAGAAGCAGTTTGAAGAAGTACAGCTAGCAGAGATGAATCTTTAACGTCTCTTTTTTGTCAATTCATATTTATCACTTACTAGTATTACTTCCAAACGATCTACAAAGAAAAATAAAGAATATTAAATTTTTATACTTTTCAAAACTTATTTGTTAGGAACCAAACCGTATTTATCTCACACGGATTCTCATCTTTCCGCAAGGTGAGGGACATGCGGCGACTAGAAGCAAATGACCCATCTGTCGGGCACTGATGAAATGGACACAAGTCAATAGAAAAATTCTGGGATTATCCGGGAAGGACCACACACTTTTTTTTTTTCGGAATTGAAAAAAAAAAAGTCAAATTGGTATGAAAAAACAATGTTCATCACAACGATGTTGATAACGTAGACGTGACATAAACAATTGTTACTGCTATTCATTCAATCCCGATCGATAAAAAATCGATCGGGATCATTTGATCTCTGTACGGTAGTCAATCAAGACCCCCGGTCGAGCAAATGTACAGGTTCCAGTAATTTGGAGTAACTAGTTCAATTTCAGTTTCTTCCCATTTTTTTGGGGAGATAATACCCCATTGGCTTCCACTCTAACCCAGCTGAACCGGCTTTTCTGGCAACGGTTCTGTCTCCATCAGTCGCCTAGATCCGGGGGAAACAGAAGTGAGTAAAAATGAATAACCCCCTCCCCCACAACTTATTCTTGTCAAATCTTTTTCTGTATTTCCATTAAAGGGACGATCCTAAACCTGAATAGGCTCCGTAAAAGAATATTCCCAATAAACCAATTACGAGTGTACCAGCTACAGTACCGACTAGCCACGAAGGAATCCTCCCGGTGGAATTGGCCATTTTTTTTTATCCCTCCCTGCCCTTATTATCTCTGATCTCGGCATCTACTCGGTCGTAACTCGAGACGTGAACAGTTGAAAACAGATTTTTTTATTTACTACATTAGGCATTTTCAATCAATGTTGTTGGCAAATAATTTCAATGCCTGATTGAAAAAATAGTTGGAAAATAGGACGGCAGGCACAAAAATCAATGGGAGTCCCCAGTAAAGGCTTGTGCGATTCAATTCCACACTTTGTTTGTTTGGATTTGGTCGTGTCATAGATTCAAGGCTCGTTTAAAAACTATCGCTGAATGAATTGCATTGCTGATGTAGATCCCGAGAAAAAAACCGTGGGCACGGCTAATCCGTGAACAGCTAACCACCTAACAGTAAAGATCGGATAAGTTCTATCTAGAGTCATTGCTACCTCCTAGAAGGATCTGGCAGATGCATCAACTTGTTCCAACGATTCAAAACGGCTGGTTATTAAAGGAACTTCTTGTCGAGTTTCTGTGAAATACTCGTTTGGACGGGGGCTACCGAAGACATCGTAAGCCAAACCCGTACTGACAAATAACCAACCTGCAATGAATAGAGAAGGTATAGTGATGCTGTGGATAACCCGGTATCAGATACTGGTAATGATGTCGGCAGAGGGACGTTCCCCCGTATTTCCAGACATGCTTGTCTCCGTATTCCGTTGCAACATGAAAAAAAGGGATTGGATCAGAAGTACCGGCTTGGAACGAAGGGGTGGAACTTACCGATCAAATCCATCTTACTAATTTCGTTTAAGTCGTCTATATAAATACCCAGGGTATATCTAAAACGTACTGGATTAGTATAGCCACTCGTTTCCGGAATGGGCAAGACTACCCGTTTTGCGTGAGAACTCGGATGGCACCGACCGAGGAAAGGGGAAATCTGAATCGGAATTCTATCTATAATAAAAATATATTCTGTATTGGTTGAACAACTTAGTATTTCATCGATTCAATCGATCTATCGATCTGATCGAGTAATAAGTTAAGTTACCCGCAATAATTTGCGGCAGATGCAAACGTGTCGTTGATTATTTTATTAGCTCCGGGTGATGAACAAGCGATTCCCAGAGACTGTATACTAATTTAGTATGTATTGGTTCAATTTGGTAAGTCAAATAATTCCATGATAACCCTAATGAGTTACCTCGTTCTTCCGTTGTTCGTATTGATATTGACTCCGTCCCTCTCTATCGGATTAAGAAAGATCCGTCTTTTATGAAATGAATAATGTGTTGGAACCTCCAAAAAATGGGAGAAAAGGAGGGCCTTATCGATTCGACGTACTTAGCAATATCGATTCATGCTCGATCATGCTGCGGGTATTAACACACACCAAAACATATTTTTGAATCCGAATGGTTGAAGTTTTACTATCTGGAATAGTATTGGGATTAATTCCAATAACTTTGATTGGACTATTCGTAACTGCATATCCGCAATACCGACGGGGTGACCGTCTAGATGTTAGATAGAAGAATTTTGAGTCTTTCTATTCAATTTGAAATGTTTCTCCATTCGGAAGTTAACAATTCGAAATAGGGGCAGTTATCAATATTTGCTTTGATGCTCAAGCCATCCCACATACGGCGCACAAACTTGTTACCAAAACATAAAGGTTGAATTTATCGCGAGATAAACACGCCCTGTAGGATTTGAACCTACGCCATCGGGTTTTGGAGACCCGCGTTCTACCACGCTGAACTAAGAGCGCCCCCTCCCCGGATACCAATTTATTTGATATCCGGACTGTTTACTGATTTAGGGAGGTGGAACCAAATCAAATGAGGTTTTTTACAATTTCGGTGAGCTTATGTGGGCCATTCAACCGGCGGATCCAATCGGTCGTGCAGAAGCAGCAAGTTTCAGAATTCAATTTTCTAATCCAATTGTATCAATAAAGTATCAATAACTCGCGAGAAACAGGGATGACGGGACTTGAACCTGCGGCATTTTGTACCCAAAACAAACGCGCTACCAAACTGCGCCACATCCCTATTAATCCCAACCTCGTTGCGTTGGTACCCACAATCTGGAAGATTGTATCTGAATCATTATAGCCAAGGGTCGCAGGAATTAGCCAATCAAGTCACGAGCAGTTGATTATTAATTAGGTCCTCGTGTCTTTCCCCGCTTTGGGTATATCCAATAATATTATTAGATTCACTCAACTGGCGACGTGTACAGAAGGAGTTTGCATCCCCGTCTTTTAGAAAAATGTTGAATTGTTTGGGTGGGACACAAAAGATATAAATTCAGAAGTTGGACAAGTGGGATACAAACAAAATTAAAAAAGGAGAATTTGCAATGCGGAATTTTGAAACCTATCTATCTACAGCCCCTGTCCTTGCCACAATATGGTTCAGTTTGTTAGCTGGTTTATTGATAGAAATCAATCGATTTTTTCCGGATGCCTTGATATTTCCGTTCCATCAATCGGCGGTTGAATAAATAGTACCTACATTGACAATGATCTATTGGTAACCACTACGTCGGTAATACAAAAAAAGGATATTAAACGGAATGACCTGAATGGATATAAGGGAAGGGGGGACTAAATGCATAATAAGTTTCTCCAGATATAATAAGTGGTTCGGAAGAATCCAGCTCATTCCTTAATTACTCCTAGTGTGTGTAACTATTTCATGCAACATCATGACTAAGGGAAAAGAGGCGAGGGTAACAATTGCCTTGGAATGTACCGGGTGTACCCGGGGATGGATTAGTCAGAATTTTTTTTCTGGTATTCATAGATATATTACGCGTAAAAGCCGCAGGAATACACCGACTCAACTGGAATTGAGGAAGTACCGTCCCAATTGTCGTAAACACACTACTTATAAGGAGATAAAGAAATAAATAATAAATGTTTTTTTTTTCTATAAATACAAATTGGTTTTGTCAAATGAATCATTAATGTCACCCACTGTTACTGAAAAAAAAAGGAGGATGAATTCATGAATAGAGTGAAACTGTCTCCCCGCAGGCGTTCTCCATCTATTCGATCAAATGAACTTGTAAGTTACAGAAATATTATTTTACTTCGTCGATTTATAAGCGAACACGGGAGGATTTTCTCTAGACGGATAAACAGATTAACTTCAAAGCAACAGCGATCAGTTAGTGTTGCCATCAAAAGGGCTCGTATACTAGCTTTGCCCCCATTCTCCAGCAATGAAAATTAGAGAACTCCCAAATTACCAGTGAAAACAGAATTTTTTCATGATTAGATGGTAAAAATATCTAGTATGTAGAAATCTACTTAATCCTTTTCTTCCTTGTTTCAACGAAGCAAGAAAGAGAGGATATTAAATGGGAAATAGGATCGCATCGGATTGAAAGAGATGTGGGGTCCTGATTTTGCTGCTGGCTATTCAGCCTTCGGGAGAATTAAATTTCAGAAGTCAAATTCAGTCCCAGTCATTTCATGTGAGCACAAATCTATCAGAGAAGCGCCGAAAAACCCTCGGTATCTAAAATGGCCATTTGTCCAAGTGCTTTACGGTTCAGATAAATTTGATTGTTGTACAAATAGTTGATGAAATTACTGTGATTCGTCCCATTCCGCCTTGCTGCTGCATTTATTCTAGTAATCCACAAACGACGAATTTGTCTTTTTTTAATCCTTCTATCTTTATAGACGTGAAAAAACGCCTTTGCTCTCTGCTGGTTCGCCGTTCTGAACAATCTCGAATGAGCCCCGACAGATCCAGAAGCCGTTTTAATGATATTATTATGATGTTCACGAGTTGTAGATCCCCGCCTAACCCTGGTCATTGATTGGATGCCCCCTCCCCCCTACAAGGTAGAAAAAAAATCATCTAGTTTTTGGAGAAGCAATTACTACTACATTATTGCATTCCGCCTGAATTGTAGGCACCTATGTTATTCTCCCTTAGCAAAAAAGAAGGAACTTTCGTCTGATGTGTATGAGAGAAATAAAGATTCCAACGATTTTTGCCTCTCCGGCTTTCCTTTGCATAGAGAATCTATTGGTATTCCATAGAATCATCATTAAAAGGGAGTGAAAATATCTATGCATTCCAAAGTTTTCGTGGTACCTACATGGACGGTTGAATCTTTCCTATGCGCCGGGGCCTGAAATTCCTCGCAGCAGGAAATGTATAGATGCCATCAGTAAGTCGTACGATTCCCAATTTTTGACCCGACCCAGAAGCTGATGCATCCCAGGCAGCAAAGATTTTTTACGTGGTACCAACTTTGCGTATAGTAACGACGCTTCATCTCAGAAATTGGTGAAACAAATGATCCCGAATTGCCAATATCGTCTATGGGGCCACTGCAGCAGAGACATAGAAGTGAATAGCCGCTATTCTCGTTTCGTTTTACAACTTTCTCTGATTACCGTTGTAAATGAGTGCCGTTTCATCCCCTACCGAGACGATCGGATTAATACCGATTGTAACCACGAACCTACATCCCCCAATAGAAGAGATGGATAATGTTCCGACTTACTCTAATGATTAAGGAGTGTTTTCCTGCACGAATCCCTAATGAGTTAGTTTTTGAATTAAACGCGTCACACATACACCCTAGTACATACCCCCCGTCGCTGGGGACACCCCCGAAGGGCAGGTGATTTCGTTCCATCCTTAATGGGTTGTCTGGTTCTTCTAATGAGTTGTTGATTGGTTGGCACGGCTACTAGATAAACAAAATTTTTGGTTTAAATTATTTCTAACCATCGCATCTAACGAAGGGTCTTGCAACTGAAGAATTTACCTATTTGAGAACTGCGTCACTTCCCTGATATTTGGAACGATTAGTAATGAAAAGGGATATTCAATATATAGGAAAGACTCCCCCTTGTCACCTGTATCTAGATTGCGAACCAATGAAGGAAAAATTTTACCTGCCTTGGGGGATATTTCACCGCAGCAGTAGGAGTCGCGACTGCCTACGGAATAATCCATTACCAAATTGGTTTTGAATCTGTAGAACTTTCGGACGCCACAAAATCAACAATGCCATAATCCCTCGCATCTTCAGCTGACGTAGAGACATCCCTCTCCATGTCTTCGGAAATCATCCAGATTGGTTTACCCGTTCTTCGAACATGGATTCTGGTGATACAATCCCGGGGTTTCAAAACCTCCTCTGCTTCCATAACACACTCTCCGGCTTGTCCATCATAGTAAGAGCTGGCAGGTTGATGAATCATAACCCTAGTGAGGAACTAACCTACTTGGTGCTAACCGTACATGCAGATTTAGCCGCATACGGCTCCGCATCTGGCAAAATAAGAAAAAAACTTGCAGGAATTGGTAGGATTCACCAACTAAATATCTTGTCAATAACTCCTTCCACTTCTCGTCGAACTAATCCGTCATAAATACCAGTCACCATCCTTCCCCTAGGTACTATGATGGGCCCGTTGCTTCGCCCCCCAGCAATCCCGGAGTTTGCAACAGACACTTCGCTTAGACGATGCGGCATGAACACCAGCAAAAGTCAAAATTTTTATAAATGAGGAAGCAACTACCTTCCCATTTTTTTATTTGTTCGTAAGGCACGTAATAATTTCGAGTCTCATCCTCCAATTTTCGTGACGCTAAGGCACTCATCTATTTCATTGGGATTTAATTTACCCAACCATAACTCATTTCTTTCATTCCACAATCTCGGGATGTTACTCTGTCGGGACAACCAACCCAACGGAACTTCGCCGAGCTTCAAATGCCATGCTATGATCACCCTTATTAATTGGGATTAATTGGGTAGAGACACAATTTGTAGCCATACAAACCACTGGCGCTGAGCGTGGGGCAGCGCTATGCGTTTGGTGATCTCCCCCCCCGCTAAAACGAAGGATCCCATGGAAGCGGCTAGTCCCATACAAATTGTATGTGCATCCGGTACTACGAATTGCGTGGCGTCGTATACAGATATTCCTGATAATACCGCTCCACCAGGAGGATTCACGTATGAATACATGTCTTTAGTTCCATCCTCCCCGTTTGAATGCATCGTGATACCAATCAGTTGATTTGCAATTTCGTCATCGATTTGTTGACCCGAAAGAGGTGATCTCTCCCGATGAAGCCGGTTGATTGGGATGGGCTTCTGCCCTCCTTGTGAACCGTAGAAGTTTCATTGGAAACATACGGCTCTCTACAATGTAGTTCCGGGACAGAAATAAAAGACAAGGAAATTTTTAATTTCTTATTTTTACCAGCGCCTCATCTTTGAAAAATTAAAAACTGGAAAGTTACTACCAGTCCTCTCCCGTCATCACTTGACGCCACGTTTTACAATTCCGAGGCTACCGTCCCAAACCTGTTCTTCGCTTTCCGATTCATCAATCGTTTTGAACTGCTATGCGCCATCTTTGGCAGTGTACTAAACAGCCATTAATCAATAGTTAATTTTCCATTCGTGATGGCTAACTCGAAAAATCTTTGGGCTCGTTTTCTACTTCGGGGGTGGCGATCCGACCTTCACTCGCACGTATGGAGCGGATGATTTCATCTTCCCTTTTTTTTCTTTTATCTCTCGCATGAAGTGGCGTCGTATCTGTACCTTTTACCACTTCTTCAAGTAATTTTTCTCATTTCTAATTTCTTTTTTACATTATTCTGAAAATGATTCAGTCATTGCCGATTTTTTGGAATTCGTAACCGAAGCCTGAATAATCCGTTGGTTCTTACTAGCCATGGATCTTGACGATTAGGAATGTCCTGTCGGATTTTCCTTTCATAACCATGTGATTATCCGCAATTAAATTTGGTTAATTGCGACGAGACAGGGGTATGTCGACATACCGATCAGATGGTAGTGGGGGGTTGCACTAAACGCCCCAACACATTCGATGGATTATATTTACTATGCATCGACCCGAACTGCATCCTCTTCTCCGGGTAGACGGAAGGGTACTTTCGGAACACCAATTGGCATATAGCGGCTCAAGTTTTGTGGTTACCTCCGGGACAAAGACATAGTCCACTCCCTTCTCCATATTAATATGTCCATTCAGCGGGAGATATGAACTGCCACGAGCGTTGGAATATGTGTGTAACGCAACCGACCGAAAAAATAACTTTTTATAATAACCAATAAATGGAACATTCGGTCTTCAATCGGTAATATTGTACCTGGGATGGGACCAATCCTTGCGTTGTTAAGCAAATGTTACAGATGCTAAAATATCTATGTATTTTTCATTTGTAGAGAGGAAAATCCTTCGGTAATAGGTAAGGCGTAACTAGAAGATTTGTTCCAATTCTTCACGGCTCGAACCAAATTAGCACCTCGTGTCTACGAACAGTATTCAATCAGATGTCCAGGTTCGGAATAAATATGTAATACTTGAATCTATTCTTCGCTTATTCTGCACCTCGGTTCGCGGTGCAAGCCTACAATGCGAGAAATTAACATAATGTCTATTCAATCTCAAGAAGAAAGAGGTTTTTCACGGGTTTGCCTTGGTATCGCGTTCACACTGTTGTACCAAATGATCCCGGCCGTCTCATTGCTGTGCATCTGATGCATACTGCTCTGGTTGCCGGTTGGGCCGGTTCAATGGCTTTGTATGAACTTGCCGTTTTCGACCCATCCGACCCAGTGCTTGACCCGATGTGGAGACAGGGTATGTTCGTTATACCATTCATGACTCGTATTGGAATAACGAAGTCTTGGGGAGGTTGGAGTATCACTGGGAACGCTGTAACTGACGCAGGTATTTGGAGCTACGAAGGGGTAGCCGCAGCTCATATTACATTATCCGGCTTACTCTTTCTGTCTTCCATTTGGCATTGGGTATACTGGGATTTAGATCTGTTTCGTGATGAACGTACGGGGAAACCATCTCTGGACTTACCAAAAATATTTGGGATTCATCCATTCCTGTCAGGAGTACTTCGTTTTGCCTTTGGAGCATTTCACGTAACTGGTTTGTTTGGTCCCGGTATCTGGATATCGGACCCTTACGGATTGACCGGAGAAGTGCAACCTGTGGATCCGGCTTGGGGAGCCGAAGGTTTTGATCCATTTGTACCTGGCGGTATAGCCTCCCACCACATTGCGGCAGGCGTGCTAGGTATATTGGCAGGTTTGTTCCATCTAAGTGTTCGTCCTCCCCAACGTTTGTACAAAGCTTTACGCATGGGAAATGTCGAAACTGTATCATCTAGCAGTATTGCTGCCGTCTTCTTTGCTGCCTTCGTAGTTTCTGGTACTATGTGGTACGGCTCCGCCGCCACTCCCATTGAACTATTTGGCCCTACACGTTACCAATGGGATCAGGGTTATTTCCAGCAAGAAATAGATCGAAGAATTCGTTCCGGTAGAGCCGAAGGCTCTAGCTTATCTGAAGTTTGGTCCAAGATTCCCGAAAAACTAGCTTTTCATGACTATATTGGTAACAATCCAGCCAAAGGCGGTTTGTTCAGAGCAGGTGCAATGGATAATGGCGATGGAATAGCCGTCGGTTGGCTAGGTCATGCCATCTTCAAAGACAGGGAGGGTCACGAGTCATTTGTACGCCGCATGCCAACTTTTCTTGAGACATTTCCAGTAGTTCTAGTAGATGAAAAAGATGTGGTGGGAGCTGACGTTCCGTTTAGACGAGCAGAATCAAAATATAGCGTCGAACAAGTTGGTGTAACTGTCGAATTTTACGGTGGTGAATTAGATGGCACCAGTTTCAATGATCCTGCAACGGTGAAGAAATATGCTAGACGCGCCCAATTAGGCGAAATATCTGAATTTGATCGCGCCACTCTGAAGTCAGATGGGGTCTTCAGGAGTAGTCCAAGGGGTTGGTTCACCCTAGGTCATGCCACGCTTGCGCTTATTTTTCTTTTCGGGCATATTTGGCACGGTGCTAGAACTCTATTTAGGGATGTGTTTGCCGGTATCGATCCTGACCTAGACACCTAAATTGAATTTGGAGCGTTCCAAAAAGTGGGGGATCCGAGTACTAAGAGACAAACCGTATGAGGAACGCCAAAACAAAAAATTCGATCTTCCTTTTATTTTTCGAAAAGGCGTTTAATCGAATCGGTAAATTTTTTATGTTAAATTTGAAAATCTAAGTCTAGTAAAAACAAATAGAAAGATGATTTCTGGAAAGTCCAAATAGTGGAAGTTTTCTACTATTAGTACGGAAGTTAACATCGAAAAATCATTCTACAAATGAATCTATGGAAGCACTGGTTTACACATTTTTGTCGGTATCTACGTTGGGAATAATATTCTTCGCTATTTTTTTTCGGGAACCTCCCAGGGTTCCTAACAAGGGAAAGTGACAGACATGTGATATGTCTGCCATTCATTTCTTTTTCTTTTTTTTTTTCCCTCCCCAAAAGTCTTGTGTAATAACGAAATTAAGGGGAATTTGATCTGGGAGGCAGAGACCTCCCTTGATTCTGGATTTTTGAAAAGGCCTCTGGGACTCAACTAGTTTTCATGCTCGTCGAAAGGATCTCTAAGTCCCGTTGAAGGTCGACCGAAGGCGGTGTATAGGGCGTAACCCGTGAAACCAACAAGTGAGCAAGATATAGGGGTAGTTACTGAAATCGCAGTTTCCATCGCCAAATAGTTAAAGAATAGAAATAATAATAGATTTTCGAGCCAGGGAGATACAAATGTATTCCCGGTGTAACAGTATATAAAGTCAGCGGCTCCTAATCAATTATAAGTCTATGGCTACAAAGATTATTGGTAGCGCTCCCGGTGGAAAACCCAAAATCAGTGGTTTGGGAATCTTTTTGAAACCACTCAATTCGGAGTATGGCAAAGTTGCCCCCGGCTGGGGAACAACCCCCCTGATGGGGTTGTCCATGGCCCTATTTGCAGTTTTCTTAGTCATTATTTTAGAAATATATAATTCCTCTGTTATATCGGACGGTATCTCGGTAAGTTGGTGAAACGGAACATGGATCAAGTCGCGTGTCTAAACCCCCCTGTTAGTAATAACATCGGGGTTCAATGATACATCTTTAGTATCAACGAGGTGGTTTAATCGTGCTAATCTCCCGATTAATTATTTTGATAATATGGGTGTGCGACTCGCCACAATCAATTTTGTTCGATGAAGAGAAAAGAAAAAATTACGTATTCCGCTGAGTGGAAATCGGAAGCAATTAACATTCATAGCGCGGAGAAATTCCCTCTTATTCCAAAAATACTAACCATGATTAATTTGTCTGAATATACCACTGAAGCTTCGTGACAATGCAACTGCGCGGTACCAACCAGCAGGAAGAGTCGAATCTCGATCAAGTAACTGAACGTGGAAGAGACAAATCGGTTTGGTTATCCATTACGATATTTTTAAATCGAGGCAAACAAATATTTCTGCGCCAAGCCATTTGATACTCGAAAACTAACAAGAAAAAAATTGTTACCCATCAATTTCTTTCTTTGGTCTGGAAAAGAAAAGGAGCCCTTTGCAGTACAGTGGAAATCCATAGTTCATATCTTTTTCGATACAGCATTGGAACGAGATAAGTTTCATCTATTTCCATTCCCAATTCAAATTGAATAATTTTATTGGTGAAACATAAAGATTTCCCGGGAGGCTACTAGTCTCTAATATTTCCCAACGAGGAAAATGAAGCTCACACGGGATCGAGGCAAAGTAAAGTTTGACAAGACTACTTCATTGATTTGTTACATATTATTAATTCAAACACGAGATGAAAGAGAAGATTAGTATCTTCTCTTTTATTCCTTTCTTTGAAGAATCGTGTTTGATGTAATTAATTCAGTAATCTCTTTCTCTTTCTTCTTTGTCTAAGCCGTATGGAGGTAAAGACCCACGTGCAGTTTCTGAAGGGGGAGCCTCATAAGGATAAGGCGGGCCCACCCACCTCGATAAAATATATGATTGGTTCGAAGAGCGTCTCGAGATTCAAGTAATTGCTGATGACATTGCAAGTAAATATGTCCCCCCTCACGTAAACATATTCTATTGCTTAGGGGGAATCACGCTGACTCGCTTCTCGGTGCAAGTAGCTACTGGCTTTGCTATGACCTTTTATCATCGCCCAACAATTACAGAAGCTTTTTCTTCAATTCAATACATCATGACCGAAGTAAATTTCGGGTGGCTTATCCGGTCTGTCCATCGATGGTCAGCCAGTATGATGGTTCTAATGATGATTTTGCATGTATCTCGCGTCTATCTCACAGGTGGATTCAAGAAACCTCGCGAATTAACTTGGGTTACCGGCGTAATTTTGGCTGTATCAACCGTGTCTTTTGGTGTAACAGGATATTCGTTACCCTGGGACCAAATTGGTTATTGGGCAGTAAAAATTGTGACAGGTGTACCCGAAGCTATTCCAGTCGTAGGATCCTCATTGGTAGAATCATTACGAGGAAGCATCGGTGTGGGTCAAGCGACTTTAACTCGTTTCTACAGTCTGCATACTTTTGTGTTACCTCTTCTTACTGCTGTTTTTATGCCAATGCACTTCTTGACGATTCGTAAACAAGGTATCTCGGGTCCTCCATAAATAGGTTATAGACTTCAATTTGGATAGGTGCTAAAGCATATTTGGTCTATTCACCTATTTAAATATTGTTTGTTGTTATACCGTTGCCACTAACCCCTCTTCTTGAAAAGAGGAAGGATTTTTTGGTGGTTTATCTCGTTATTCTGCCGCAGTAAGGATAATTCGGGTAACGAACAAAATTGAAGCGTCCAAAGGAAAAAGATTGGATCACGGGAGTGTGTGACTCGTCTTGGGGCATAGATGCAAGTAGTTTATCGGGTACTATACGCGTGAATGCGATTTCTCCCGCCAATTTTTCCTGATCTTAAGATTGAGAATTAAAACTCGGCTAAAGGCTTCAAAAGTTTCTGAAGAAATATTCCCATAATCAAATCTAAAAATTTAGGCTCCGTCAGATCCTATTTTTCCTCGGTACGAATCGAGTTAGTGCAAATCAAATAGTTTGTTGGATACATGCATTTTCTTTGCATCCGACGCGGCACCAATTACGGAAGAGAAACTATCGGAGTAAAGCAATGATTTAAAGAAGCCGTGAGCTAAATTCCCAACGAGTGAAAATCCCGTATTTGTTTTGCTCCCAAGTCCATGGAGAGTAGATACACGTATGGTTTGGAGATTATCCAGAAGGCAAGTGTCTCTCCTCACTCAAGCTGACTTGGATAATAAGCTATTCTACTTCTTATGAAACCCCAATTCAACAAATAAATCTAATTTAGCTACAGTGATTGTTTCTTTCTATTATTTTAACTAACTTTAATTCAATTCCTAGAAGGAACTTCCTATAAAATGTACGAAGAGTAAAACTGGGAAATCCCTAATAAATAAGAAGTAGCTTGAGCCGGATGATAGAAAACCCTCACGTCCGATTCTTATGGGGAGTGAGGCATCCACCCACCCCAATAATAAAGAAACCTGATTTGAATGATCCCATTTCAAGAGCTAAATTAGCCAGGGGTATGGGCCATAACTATTATGGAGAACCCGCCTGGCCTAACGATCTTCTATACATTTTCCCCGTGGTAATCCCAGGAACCATCGCATGTACTGTGGGTCTGGCTGTTCCAGAGCCCTCAATGATTGGTGAGCCGGCAAATCCCTTTGCGACTCCGCTGGAAATATCACCTGAATGGTATTTTTACCCTGTCTTTCAGATACTCCGTACAGTTCCTAATAAGTTACTAGGAGTTCTTCCGATGGCATCAGTACCGACAGGCTTGTTAATCGTACCTTCTATAGAAAATGTAAATAAATTTCAAAATCCTTTTCGTCGACCAGTTGCTACAACGGTCTTTCTAATTGGCACCGCTGTATCCATTTGGTTGGGCATTGGGGCGAGCCTACCGATTGAAGAGTCTTTAACTCTAGGACTATTCTAAAATTGATCCAATCGGGGTGTTTACCGTAGCACCCCGTCCTTTCATTCTATCTGGGGAGTACCTGCTTCACCACCAGACTCCCTCAGATAGATCCATTCGATTAATTGAATCCATATCCCGCGATACGATGACCGATGAAATCGGATCATTCTGTTCAGTCACGTTAATCAGCGACGGTTTTTGATTCCAGTAAGAAAGCTCAACTCGTTATTAACCAGAAATAATCCTCCGTTCCTCGCTTATTCCTTCTTCAGTTTACTCGGTAATTTAATAGACGAACGTTCCCACAGAGCTGCTGATACTCGATCGAGAGATTTCTTCCCGAAGTTATTGATTTTTTGCAAATCTTCTCTAGTATAATTTAATAGATCCATAATTGTATTCACATTGGCTCGTTTGAGACAATTATAGACCCGCGGAGGCAATTCCAACTGGTCAATAGATGTATTCTTCAGTGTAATTTCCCTCGTCAAATCGTCGTTTGTACCGTTCCAAAAATATGGTGTTGCGACATCAGATGAATTGTCACCCCCATGCGGCGGGAAATTTTTACCGACGTTCAAAAAAGGATTGAACAAATCTATAAGTTTTTTGGAAGCTTCATGCGATACCTCACACGGGGTCAGGCTGCCATTAGTCCATACCTCGAGGAACAGCATTTCTCCCATTCTTTCATTATTATCAAACGGATGGATACTATGATTCACGCTTCGGACAGACATAGATACGGCATCAACAGGGGATTCCCCACCTTCATGTACTTTCGGATCTGAGATGCGATAGCCACAACCCTTTTCAATCCTTAAATCGATTCTTACGGAGACTGGTTTGGTGATGGTCGCTATGTATTGTAAATGATCAACCACTTCCACATCAGATGGCAATAATATATCACCAGCCGTTACTTTCTTGGGACCAGTTACATCGATATAAGCTTCTTAAGTATCACGAAGATATCCTTTGGGTACAATTTCCTTCGAATTGACTGAAGTATCATGTATCGTTTCTCAAAGACCCGTTATTGTAGAATACTCACATTTTATTTCTCCAGATTTGGCATACGTAACGCCGGTTCCTTCTATTTCCCCGAGCAAAGCCTTGCGCATAGCAACCCCCACGGCATTAGCTTGTCCTTTTCGAAAAGGAGATATGGCGAGACGACCATGATGAAGACGATTAGTTTCTATTTTGGATTCTACACATCTACATTGAATCTTTTGAGTAGAGATCAAAAAGCCATCTTTTGTCATAGCAAGATCCTTTCATATTCGATACGATTCTAGCTGCTACACACGTCTCTTTTTTGGAGGTCGGCATCCATTATGCGGCATTGGGGTCACATCACGGACGAGACTCAGAATCACGCCGCTCCTCCGGATGGCTCGTAAGGCTGCGTCTCTGCCGGGACCCGGACCACTCATCATCACTTCTGCCTGCTTCATACCTCGATCAATTGATGAACGAATAACGTTTTCAGCCGCGGTCTGTGCGGCGAACGGTGTGCCTTTACGCGTGCCTCTGAACCCGGAAGCGCCGGCGGAAGACCGAAGAACAACTTATCCTCGGACGTCCGTGACAGTAACGATGGTATTATTAAACCCTGCTTGAATATGAATCACTCCTTTCGGTATTCCCCGCTTCCCCTCATGTAAACGAAAATTTTTCTTTGATTTTTTCGTCATAATTAACTGATTCTTTTTTAGAAATGATTGATTAGGACCAGATTGCAGCAGTCATTCTTAAACCATACTGCAACTTTTACCCCTGCCTCTGTTTGTGCTTCGGATTGATACACACTACTACGACTTGTCTTCGTCTACGAATCAATCGGCAATTTTCGCACATTCTGCGAATAGAGGCACGAATTTTCATATCTGTAACTCCAAACTAATTGGTTAAATTACTACTGAAGGACTGGACGAGCCTCGCTTACTTGCTTTTCAACCCCTATCTCATTGATTCATTGGATCTAGTTACAACGAGATGCAGCGGCGTAGCAATTAATCTCAATCTAAGAATTGGCTGAAACCTCGTCGTTCGTTATTGGCGAGTCCCATTTGTCCGCTTACTCCTGAAGCGGTAAGTGATGCGTCCCTTAGTGAGATCATAGGGACTTAGTTCCACTTTTGCTCTATCTCCTGGTAGTATCCTTATGTAATTACGTCAGATCTTTCCCGATATGTGAGTTAGGACCTGGCATCCGTTATCTGAACACACCCGAAACATTGCATTGGGTAGTGACTCCGTGACTACACCCTCCATATCAATCAAACTCTGCTTCTTCATGATCCAAAACACCTTTGCTATTTCCTTCTTATCATTCGATATTCATATTGATTTATTGGTTGCGCTGTTTAGTTTAACAGGGGTGGTTCATTCCCATCAAATTGATGGGTACAATATAACCATCTATGTTTGTTCAAACCATTAATTTTAATTTAATAGACATGGCATAATATCTCCCCTCCAATCTTTCTACGCCGAGCTTCCCGATCTGTCAAAAGTCCTTCAGATGTTGATGGGATTGCGATCCCTACACCGCCCATAACTTTTGGAGCTCGCCGGTGCGTGGAGTAAATTCTTAATCCGGGTCTGCTTACACGTTTGATAGCCACGATATGTGATTTTTTTTTCCTACCTTTGTATCTTAAACCTATATCCGAGTAGTATCTAATATTTTCTCTATGTTCCGCGATGCTTTTCACGAAACCCTCTTTTGATGAAACATGTCCAATGCTTCGGGTGATCCCAGTGGCAGGTATTCGAATTGTCGAATCCTTTTTCATATTAGCGTTTTGTAGAGTAACAATTGTAGTAGAAATGAAATCGTTAGTCATGACCAGTAATTACTAATTCTGAAATAGATCCCGAGTTCTGCATATCCACGTATAAGTGAATATATCAAGATAAAGACCTGCTAGTAAGAAAAGAAGTATTTCAATCTACATCTATATGCAGAGTTCGACTTAACGGCATATCCAGCAAAATAGTTGAAATAGACAAAGTCAGATGAGTCGTTATGAATGAATTGAGTGAAAAATAGGAGGAAGGGTAACCCGGCTAGCCCGTGGGATATCGAAAGATGATAAATAAAGAAGGGGAGGTTCTATGACCCTCCCTTTGTAGAAACTATTTCAAATACCGTATTGTTTCCATGGCTTGCCCCTATATTGAAATATTAGATATAATGACAAACTAGTTGATAAACATTCCGTTCCAACTTGTGAATTTTTTTCCTATTTGCAGCTGTATCACTTCATCACCCTTCTGTGATACTTCAGGGGCCAACGAAATTATTCTGGCGAGGTTGCATCCCCTTAATTCCTTAGCTACCGGACCAAATATCCTTGTTCCTTTCGGATTACCTTCTTGGTTGACAACAACTGCTGCGTTGTCATCGGATCCCAAAGCTGTTCCGTTTTTGCGTTTCAATCCCCTGCGGGTGCGTACCACGACTGCCCTGACTATTTCTGATTTTTTGACAGACATATTAGGTGAGGCTTCCTTAACCACAGCAATCACTGCATCACCAATATTTGCATATTTGCAATTACTAGTTCCCGATATCCGGATACACATCAGTTTACGAGCCCCGCTGTTATCAGCTACATCCAAATAAGTTTGAGATTGAATCATTTACTGATCAGGAGATGAAATATGAGATATGCATCAATTTGTTACTCTACTTATGTTTATGCCCAAACCGCATAAACCGAGACACAAAGATAGGTTACTTCACTTCACGTATTCCATTATGTGGATCTCGCAAAAGGAATGGACTACTTTGGCGGTGACACCGCCGATAGCCACAATATCGTCGCTCGGTTTCGTGTCTATCAATCGTTGTTTTTTTGCTGCTGCCACAACTTTTTCTTGAAATTATCTCTTTGTCTCCAACAAAATTGATAGATAAATTTTGAATTTCGGGATAAAAAAAACTTTGAAAGATATATTCATCGTGCTAGATTAGGTGTTGCCAGCTTTTCGCAATTGAAAACTGAAGCAGTATCGGTCAATCCGTTTTTCACTCTATAACTACCCAAAATATGCATTGAATGAACCATTTTTAATAAACGAAACTTTAATGGCGGAAAGTATGTATATGACGTATTCCCGATCGTATCTTATTGGTCAATCCATAAGGAGGAGCATATCTTCTTGTATATCACAAGCCGATTCTATCAATTATTCGAGTATGCACAGGCATTTTGTATGAGGCCATTTTCATGGCAGCTATGGCTACATCCGCTGATACTCCGCCTATTTCGTAGATGATCCTTCCTGGTTTGACGACGGAGACCCAATATTCGGGAGATCCCTTGCCGGAGCCCATACGCGTTTCGGCGGGTCTCATAGTGATTGGCTTATCAGGATAAATCCGTATCCACGACTTGCCTCCCCGACGAGCATACCGAGTTATTGCTCTTCTACCCGCTTCTATTTGTCGGGCTGTGACCCATCCGGGTTCAAGTGCTTGAAGCGCGAATCTACCAAAAGAAATGCAATTACCACGACTGGAAATTCCTCTTAACCTTCCTCTGTGTTGCTTACGAAATTTGGCTCTTTTGGGGTTGCAGTCGATGGCCACGTATTCGTTCCATCCCTGGTGCGGAACCAGATATGATGTTTTGCCATCACCTGGCTACTCATGGTTCTTCCGATATAGGCTTTCCTATCCAAATAAAAAATTTGTGAAGGAGATAAAATTGTTCCATCATTATAAAATTGGAGATTGAAATAATTTCACCTATCTGCTGCTCTACAAATAGCCTAGTAACTGGATGAGATCCACGAGCGGGGGTATACTTCAAACTTCGCTTCATTACCCGAAACAACTTTTGTTAAGCTAGATTCCGAGTTGGCGGAGATTGTTTTTTCCCGCTATCCGGCCTAACGAACCAATGCTGATTCTCACTACACTAAAGTTAGATTCGCAGGTTCCGTCGTTTCAATAATCCCTCTCTTGTCAACGCTTGGGTTCCCTTTCCGTGATGGGGCTAAGTCTGGCAATTCCCACCAAATTGATTTTCAAATTACCGAGTCGTTTTCGTTAGTATATACTGACTCGCGGCTCCCCGCATTATCATGCAAATCTGAGTGATGAGTCCGGCACCGTCCGTGCTTCCACCATGCTATATCACGATATTGTCCGAGGGTTCATACATTAACCATACGAATGAAAACATCGGGACCTTTCGTCCATATGTTGTTATTTGGCTTTTCCCTTTACCTGCATAGCTTCTTTAAAGTCGGGTCTTTCCTCCTTCGTGTATGACACATCAAGCATTAGATGTGGCGAATTGCTGCTATTTTATCCTCTCTTTCGATCTACATTGGGTATCTTTTCATCCTACTTCTATTCAATTTATTTTTATTAATAACAGAAAAGTAATTAATTGATGCATTTGTTTCTGTCCGGGCAAAAAAGGGATTTTAGTTGAACGAGTCGCACACTAAGCGTAGCAAAAATCAATCAAAATATTTAAATATGATAGATTAGACATGTATCTAATCTCCCATATCTGTTTCTACGAGAGTGAGGTGAAATCGGTGACGGTGCAAGAAACTTGATATGTCCAAGACTTCGATTTTTCCACATCTATATTTAACAACTCGATTATATCAATGAAGGAAATATACACAATCATTTCATCCTACACCTCGAGATACCCATATCTTTGTACCTAAAACTCCATGAGTCGTTTGAACCGGATAATAGAAATAATCTATACAAGCTTTAACAGTTTGTAGAGGAACCCTCCCTTCTCTGGCCCATTCAACTCGAGCCATTTCACTGCCATTCAGGCGTCCCGATATTTGCACTCTAACCCCCTCATTACCAGTTTCTCCAACCAGTTCAATGGCTTTTTTCATTGTTCGTCGAAAAGCTACTCGATTCGTTGATTGTGACGCGATAAACCCCGCTAAAATTCTTGGATTTCCATAAGGTTGAGCAATGCTATTTGAACTTACTCGAATCTTCTGTCTCTCCGAATGGAATGATCTTTCTATTTCATTTTTTAATTTATCAAGCCCTGAATTATGCTCCTTAATAAGTAAATCTGGAAATCCCGTATGTATCTCAATCTCTGTAAGATCTGTTTTCCTCTGAATTTCTATATGTCCGATTCCGACATGATCAAAACGATTTTTTATGCGTTTCTCCATATATTTTTCGATGCAAGTACGTACCCTTCTATCTTCCCGAACGAATTTCGGATAATCCTTTGGTTCTGCGAACCAGCGAGAATAGTGTCTTCGATTAATTCCAAGTCAAAAACCGAGTGGATGAATCCTTCTTCCCGTGGTGACTCCCCCGTGAGTGGATGTTTGCCATGTCTATTCTTACATCTATTTGAGATTTTCTCCATTTGATCAGTTAGTCGTCGCGACTCACGATGCCACTGGAGATTAATTATTTCTCAGTTCGATCCCTCAACGTCAATGTCACAGTTATGTGACAGGTAGGTTTATGCACGGGGTAACCACGTCCTTGAGCTCGAGGACGAGACCTCTTCAAACTAGTGGCATTATCTACGTGAGCTTCACTAATGAAGAAGTCGGATTTATCAAATTTGCTTTCGCAATTGGCACTGGCATTTGCAGCTGCAGAAATAATTGGTTGCAACACGAAGTAACACGCCCTGTAAGGCATAAATTCGAGTAATATAAGCGCCTGTTCATAGGAACAACCTCGAATTTGATTTGTAACTCGTCGAGTTTTGCTGGCTGACGTACGGACATTACTAAGCGAAGCTTTTGTTTGTATTTTCCAGACATCTCCAAATTTTTTGATATATGACTCTTTCATTATCGGCGGGACCCCCTATCGTTTTTTGAATGACCTCTAAAGCCTCTAGTGGGCACAAACTCCCCTAGTTTATGCCCCACCATACGATCAGTCACGTGAATAGGCAAGTGCTCCCGTCCATTGTGAATAGCAATTGTATGTCCGATCATGATGGGTACTATAGAAGAAGCGCGGGACCAGGTCACCACGACTCTCTTCTCTTTTTGTAAATTGAGATTTTTAATAGTTTGAATTAGATGATTTGCTACAAAAGGACCTTTTTTTGATGATCGCGCCATGGTCCATTACCTCCTGGTTAATCCGATTTCTCAATCAGTCGATGATTCCTGCGACGGCGAAGGATGAGTGGATTACTGTATCTTTTGATCCTGCGACTTCTCCTACCAAGCGCGGCGTGTCCCCAAGGAGTTAAAGGCTTTTCCCTTCCAATCGGTGTCCTGCCCTCGCCTCCACCATGGGGATGATCTACGGGATTTTTGGCTGCACCTCGTACGGTGGGTCTTTCACCTAACCGACGTCTAGATCCGGCTTTCCCCAAACCTTTTTTGTTGATGTCGATATTACCAACCCGTCCAACAGTTGCTAAGCAATTTTGAGATACTAAACGGACTTCACCAGGAGGTAATCTAAGAGTTGCCAACCAACCTTCCTTCGCAACTGTTTTGGCTGCGGTACCAGCTGCTCTGACTGATTGTCCACCCCTTCCGGCTATTAATTCGACATTATGTATAGTTGTACCCAGGGGTATTTTGGTTGAAGTGGGCTTTTACTCATGCAAAATTTTAATAAGAGAGTTCATAGAGGAAGCCTCTTCCCGAACTGTACAAGCTACTTTCAAAGCACACAGCTCTCCAGATGTAGAGATCTTTGAAGTTACTTAAATATCCATCAATATTAACAGATAGTAAAATCAATTATTGTTTCATGCAACTTCGATGCGTAAATAACTCCTTTTTAATTATATCCTCGGTGTTTTCACCGTCACCTGGCTTTTGTTTTTGATCAATTTAGCTGACGGGTTTTATGAATTTAATGACTCACGCTAACATCTTCAAATGTTGAAGATAACTTAGGAGACATTTCCCAAATCTTATCTATTTCTTGATAGTACAGATTTTCGTATAATAAATCTTATTTTGTTATTTCAGTAAATAAAAATATTCTTCGGTTTTGCCCCTGACCGTCACACCGAACAGGAATGAGTTACATTCTTTCCCGTTTTATCTACCTGTATACTTTAAGAAAATAGAGGTTTTTTATTTGATTGGTGGGATTTAAGGTTATTTAATACTCTCCGTATTATCTTATCATCACGGGTCAGTAATAATAGATTATTCCCAGAACCCATCACCCGCTGCTACCCCTTTGAAGTTTCCCTATCTGGGAAATCCCCGTAGGTAATTCCAAAAAGAGGAAATCCAATCAGTTTTAGATTATTAATCTCAATTTTGGGGTTTAGACCCAAATACGTAAATCAATTATTCAAATCGCACTCAGAGGTGAGGCATTCCCATTCGAAACAGATGCTTCGTATCCAGATCTTAAGACATCACCAACTTTTATTCCCCAAGCATGTAAAATGTATTTTTTTTCACCATCCGCGTAACTAATCAAAGATATGTATGCATTACGATTGGGATCGTATTCGATACTCACTACTTTTCCGACAATATCTGTTTTATTTCGTCGAAAATCAATTATTCGATACAGGCGCTTATGTGCACCCCCCTTGCCTCTGCTCGTCGCGACCCCTCTGTTATTACGTCCACCGCTCGGCAGGTTCTTACGTGTTGACCGCTTATATGGCTCCCGCCCAATCAATTCTTCAAATTTTGGGACAGATCGATTACGTGTACCGGGAGTATAAGCCTTGCATAGTCAAATAGCCATTTTTAAGTCCCCTTATTTGGTAATTTCATTTGAGATATCTGTTCATTAAGAAAAAGTGGGATGGAATGATTCTTTTGAAGAGTGACAATTATTCTCTTGTGACATACACGAAATTTAAACTTGCCTTTTTGCCTCTTAGGGGGTAATCGGTAACTATTGATATTCTCTACCTTAACTGCAGGAAATTTTTCGATCCAGTCTTTGATTTCTCTTTTAGTCGATTCCGTATCAACGTCGAAAGTATATTGGTTTTTTTCCAATGAACGGATGCTCTTCCCAGTAAATACTTGATTTTTTAGTTTATCCATTTTTTATTGTTTCTCCTGTTCCCAGTTTTAATGGATGAAACCGTAAAAGATAACTTTTATCCAGTTCGATATTCACTTTTTATGATTTTCCTGTGTAGTCCCCTCTTGTTGCGAAGTTGTCTTAATCAATCCCATCTGTTCGGCATTACGTAAACAAAGCTATTGAAAGGGGTGCATCGAATCGGTCTGTTACAAATGCGCCTTCAGCAAATATCATAGGAATGTCTACGTCAGGTTTTCATGCCCAACATGATTGTCGCGAATTGAAACGTCTATTGCAAGGTTTAGGAATCTTAGTTAATCAAATAATTCCCGAAGGAGCGTCTTTGAAAGATTCAAAAGATTTACCGAGAGCCTGGTCCAATACAGTTCCTCATCGTGAAGCAGGTCCGATGACAGCAATTTTTTCAAAAAAGGAGTTTGGGATGCCCTATGTATCGATCACTCCCGCGGGACCTTCAGATGCGGCTGATTTCATTGGACGAATCGAAGGGTATATCAACGCATGGGCTTCCGTCTTATCGGAAAAAGGGGTTGATTACGAACCTTATGTGGTAAACCAAACTAGATTCGTTTCACAAGCAGCTTGGTTCTCGAGAACTATTGATTGTCAGAATCCGACTGGAAAGGAAGCCGTGGTTTCCGGGGATGCGACCCATGCTGTTTCCATCACCAAAATACTCGTCAAAGAAATGGGAATTCGTGTTCGTCGTTCAGGCACTTACCGTAGGCATGACACCGAATGGTTCAACGAGCAGATCCAAGGTTTATGCGACGAGATTCTAGTCACAGAAAACCATACCGAAGTCGGAGACGCAACAGCTCGTGTCGAACCTTCCGCCATATTCGGAACTCAAACGGAGCGCCACACCGGCAAACGCATCAATATTCCGTGTGGAGTAATTCCCTCACCGGTTCATATCCAGAACTTTCCGCTGGGATATCGACCCCTCTTGGGTTATGAAGGAGCAAATCAAATAGCCGATTCAGTTTATAACTCATTCAATCCGGGTATGGAGGATTACCTATCAGACGTTTCTGGCGGTCACGATACAAAAGGGGTAGTTACAAAACTGTCATCCAATAAGGAAGATCTGAAATGGACCACCGAAAGCCAATTGGAACTTAGCAAAATCCCTGGTTTTGTAAGAGGCAAAATCAAGAGAAAAACCGAGGTGTTCGCCAAACAAAACAATATTTCGGAAATTACAATCGACGTAATGTACGCGGCTAGGGAGAGCTTCAGCCCCTGATCTAACCAGATTTCGTGGTAATAATTTCTGATTCGCAATAGGCTGTACGATCCATATTTTCTTCAAACAAATTGGATCTAGAATCCAAGCATTCAACGACGGAGTAATCCTCCAATTCCGGATATCACGGCAGAACTCGGCTCAAAAAAGATGCAATGGAAAGCCACGTGTGACTCGGGAATGAATCGAAAGCGTTCGTGCGGGATTTAGCAACCGTCATTCCCAACTGCTTCAACCCAAGAAGGGGGATTGTTCGTGTCCCGGCTTTCGCTGCAAATTATTATTACCCGAAAAAACTTGAATGGTAGTAACAGCGGTGGTGGCAGCGGCAGTAACAGTAGCAGTATTGTAATCGGGAATAAAAACAATTTTCTATGAAGAAAGAATCCATAGTCACTTCGGGGAGCGGAACCATCAATCTTTGCCGCTCTATATTGAGGTGTTCGACCCAGATTTGGTATCTGACCCTGCATAAGTCAAATTCGTTCCTTCTGGGTATGAACAACATTCCGCGGTAGGCGCAATAGTCACACACCAGGCGAATGTCGGGCCTTACGTCATACGAATCAACAAATACCGAGTCACTTCCGGCATATACCTCTTCCTTATGAATGGGTCGTCCGTGTGGATGGGCGCTGTCGCCACCACTCCACAAATTGTGGGGCCACGACATCACAGTATAAATTTAATGATTTACAAAAATTGATTTGGAAACGGGTAAAAACCAGGTGGGAATGGTTTCGGCATTACATCCAATGATGGGTACATCAGGTGTGATGCCGAAGCCATTTCTGCTCCTATCTCTGGGTGGGACAGCTCACTCCCCGTGACAAATGATTTGCAAAGCAAATGGGAGGGGGGGGAGAAGGAAGATTCCCGGGTAATTATTCCAATATGTCACTCATCAAAGAATTGCAATCAATTCCCGATCTCGGCAAGCAAGAAGAAAGGTCCATTCGGGAAGCCGGATTCTACGATCCGCAGAAGGAACAAACCCCGTTAAATGTTCTGACTATCAATCCCTTTCCATAAAAGGAAGCTGAAGCAACAGAAACCGCCCGTCGCTCGCTTAGACGGGCGAGAGTAATTGATTGAAGAGGTCAAAATTCAAACGAAGAGTATTAACAATCAGGAGGGAGGATAATACCGCGAACCCCGTTTCCATGGCATTGCAAATATTTACGTACTATCCCTCTTTTGTCTTGGCATTCTATGTCTACGTAGCATTCTTGACCCCATTGAAAATAAATGCTTTCAGGAATGGAAGGACATACTACCTATCGATCAAATCCTTTTTCGAGGAGAATGATGTCAGATCTTCGCTAACTGGGATCGAGTGGAACAAGAAACGCAAAAGGCAGTAACTAATGAGGGATTCGTGGGATAAACGCTTTCAAACCGAAATTCGCCCCATTCCTCGACATTTTTTCACAAAAGGAATAAAAATGGGGGGGACGTTTAACCCCCCCATTTATTTCCATGACCCGCTCGATCGGGATCTCATCCCGATAACTATCGTTTTGCCAAAATGAAGAAACAAGTGTGTTAAGCTCCCCTTGTTTATAACGACATAAACGAGATATTCTTCTTTTTTGCTTTCTCGTCTCCCCATGCAAAAATGCTTCATAAATTGGAACAATTAGCGGACTAGTGAGACATATTGTCACACCCCTTTTCCACAGCCAGTAATTTGGAAAGTTAGAATAGTCCAAATAAAATTTTGTGTTTGATGCATCCATATCCATCTACCCACCTAAGGATAGGTATGATTGTTCACGTTCGATATGAATGAGGAAACCTATTATTCCGTCGGTGCGCTTAGGTGCTTCGTACGATCTGCACAACCCTTCCGGATTGGTTGTCTCACACAAGAACACAACACAATGAGAGGCTATTAACACGAGAATGTCGCGCGGATTGCCATTTGGACTCAGTTATTTCCAGAAAGAATTAGAGAAACTAAAATTTGAACGGGATTGTTTTTCATATCCATTCCTCTTTCAGGATGATATTCATTCAATCGCTTATGGTTGTTTTGCAAAACCATACGATTCAATTGAGAATATTGATTGTCCCGGGAAGTACAATATGGTCGGCGTGAGACGGTTAATAAAAAAGGCACGCCACCAAGACTATTTGGAAATCCTCCCGAAACCTCATCAAAATTCATTTGATGAGTCATGTATTAATCCTTATATCGACGCGCTTACGAAGGGGGCATGTCCGGTTCTTGAGATGTCTACTTCGTTTCCTGCGCAATTCAGAAATTTCATTGAATGGAAATCCTTCCGTTCCATCCATTCTGTATTTCTATTCATGGAAGGGAGATTATCGCAATCTAATTTCTCGTTAAGAGCAAAAATCTCTTACTTTGCTCATCCTGAAACTTTAATTCGAATGTTTCGTCGGCGAATCCAGGATGTTTCGCTTCTAAACCTATTAAGACTTATATTACATATGCGTGGAAATCTGCCTCTCTATCGGTCTGTTCAGGGAGGGGGAAGCCCGGTCACTCCACTATGGAATTTCCACATTCGTGAGACGGAGTTTTTGCCATCGCCTCCATGGGAACGGTTCTGTACATCAGGATCGGAGTATTCTGCTGCTCCATCTGACCAAAAGAATATCAATCGAAAGGAAAGAGATGATTGTAGACCCCATTTAATTTCATTAAACGATGATTTTCGTTCGGTTAGTGGCTCATGCACTCACTACGTAAGATGCAAAAACCATTTTTCATTTGTTCTTCTGGGAACCAAGGATTCGACACGAAAATGGGTTTATCAAATTCCGATATTTGTCCAATCCAATTCCCATTGCTGGTTTCATTCCCATCAAATATGCGTCAAAAACGTAATGAAAGGTTCTGTATCTCCATCGGGCTATACATCAGGTGTTCGATCAAGACATAGAACTGTTTGGGCCGTTACTCCGAATGCGCCGTACGGTACTGCCTACACAACCAAAGAATTCTTTTCCGAAGTTCCAACCTCTCTTTCACTCGGATTTCTGATGGAAGGGGGTTTCCGCGATGGCACCGGACGTTCGACTAGCCGATCGGACTGGGCGACCTTGACAGATGGTAAGATTCTGAACCGATTTGTGCATCTCTGGAAGGTTCTTCCTCTTTATTACAGCGGGTCGCGGAACAAAGATGGATTACGCAAATCGAGATATATATCAAAGTTTTCGTGTGATAAGACCTTGGCTTGTAAACATAAAACTACGACACGTCGGGTCCGACGAAAATTCAATTCGGAAATTGATTTGAAAACTTTATTGATGAATCCCGAAGTGTATTCCCCATATCATCCCGGCGGTACCCAAAATATGCGAAGTTCTTGGCATCTCGACCTCATTTGGCCTGTATGTCGATAATTTGTATTAACCAAATTATATATCTGATTG